AAAGAATAAATCCAGGGAACGATATTGAAAAAGGATTATGTGATATGCATTAATGCTGATAAAGAGCACAATTTATATACATTCTAATTTTCTATGGATAGAATGAAAATAGAAATTATGAAAATGAATAGTAATATATTAATATGGATATTAATATACAAAATAAAGATAAAAATATATAGGAAGATATACGTCCCCCTCCTAAGCATCTCATTCCCTCCCCTACAAAAAGACCTAAAAAACCTACTCCATTTGGGATTCCATCAATTGCCCATTGATCAAATGAATGACTTGTTTCAGCTAATCCTCGTATACCTTTAATCAAGATTATGTCATAATATATGTCTATATAAGCTCGATAATAAGACCAATTATATATAATATTAATCGATTGGTCCATAATAATTTTCATATGAGGATTTGTTTTATGATATACATTCTGTGATAAGAAGTAAATAGGTCTATATAGAATACAGGCCATCAATATACCGAGAAATGCTATACCAACTGAGGGGATTGCGTCTATGAAAAATTCGGACCAATTCTCCGGATGTTTTTTATCAAAATGGGTCATCGATGAAGTAAACCATTGAGATAATATGTCATAACTCATTCCGCTTCGAAAAAAAGGAACTCCTATCAATCCAACAAACAGAGTAAATATTCCCAATACAACTAAAGGAAATAGCATTGCCTTGCCCGATTCTTTCGGATATGTAAAAGATCCCTTATGGAAGAAAGGATAAGTGACAACCAAACCGCTGTTCTTTTTGTACAATCCTTCCATCTTATTCGAAATTTTAAATGCTTCTTTGGAAAAGGAATTATTCCTTCCTATAATTTGATTCGACATAGAATCCGCTCTCGTTCTACTTAATATTCTGGATTCCTCCTCTCCCCACATAGAAGTCGAATATAATGTAATATGGTTGTTATATGAATTAACTAAATTCACGCGGAAGTCTCCTTCAAAAGTAAGTAAATACATACGAAACATGTAAAAGGCAGTTAATCCTGCTGTGAACCAAGTTATCCCCCCAAAAATGGGGGAATATAACTTACTATCACTAAGAATTTGGTCTTTAGACCAAAAACAAGCAAAAGGTGGAATACCAGAAAGAGAAAGTGTTCCTAAAAGAAAAGTGATTCCTGTAATTGGCATATATTTCCTCAAACCACCCATAAGAGCCATATTCTGACTTTTACTGGGGCAATATCCAACAATGGGTTCCATGGAATGAATCACTGATCCGGATCCTAGGAACAATAATGCCTTGGAATAAGCATGTGTAATCAAATGGAACAGAGCGATTTGATAGGAATCTATCCCTAAAGCTAACATCATGTAACCTAATTGAGACATAGTAGAATAAGCCAAGCCTCTTTTAAGATCTTTTTGAGCGAGAGCCATAGTAGCTCCCAATAGGGCTGTTATTCCACCTATCCAAGAAATGAGATACATTATTAAAGGTAGAGTTTTAAAAAGAGGAAACAATCGAGCTACAAGAAAAATTCCTGCTGCTACCATAGTAGCAGCATGTATAAGAGCTGAAATAGGAGTAGGCCCTTCCATAGCATCAGGTAACCATACATGAAGTGGGAATTGTGCAGATTTGGCTACTGGACCTAAAAATAAGAGAAAAGCACACGAAGTAACAAAAAACGAACCAACCCCATCAACGGCAATCAAATCGTTTAATTTTTCAGACAAATATTGAAATTCGAAACTACCTGTTACCCAATAAAAACCTAAGATTCCTAATAAGAGTCCAAAATCCCCCGCACGGTTAGTTATAAATGCTTTTTGACAAGCATTAGCCGCACTGGGTCGCGTAAACCAGAAACCTATCAATAAATAGGAACACATTCCTACTAATTCCCAAAAAAGATATATTTGTAATAAATTAGGGCTAATAACTAGCCCCAGCATAGAAGCATTGAAAAAATTAAGGTAAGCAAAAAACCTCACATATGTTTTATCATGAGACATATAATTATCGCTGTAGATCATAACCATGGTTCCAACTGTTGTAACTAAAACTAACATAATGGAAGTAAGTGGATCAATCAAATAGCCCAATTCTAATGAAAACTTATTATTGATAACCCAGGACCAGAAATGGCGATAGACGGGACCACCGGTAATCTGTTGCAAGAACAAATTGAAAGAAAGAAACATAGCTACGCTTAACAGAAAAATGCTAATAAGAGCCCATGTACGGCGAACACTCTTAGTTGCTCCTGGAAAAAATAAGGATCCTAATCCAATTGGTACAGAAGCTGAAAGCGGAAGGAAAGGCACGATCCAAGCATATTTGTATATAAATTCCATAGGAAGATTAAATCATTATTCTCAATATTTTCCACATTCTTGGTTTCCAATCCACTAGATCCTGAAGAGAATAAAATAAAAACAACAGATCATGAATAAAGAATAACGATAGAATATGGGATGGAATCCTATCGATTTCATATTTATTGTGACCTTTTTTCATCTTTTTTCTGCAAATACCAGATTGAAACCGATCAATACTAATACTAATCAAATATTTGTAAGATGAGCAAGAAGGAACTCTTTTTCAGTCTCGGTACTGACTATTAGTCATGTATACACACATTTTTATTTTATGAAATTTGCAATTGTAGATGAATAGTAGTTAGAACTTAATAGAAGATTAAACCAATTTGAATTCCTAAGATAAGAAATAATTGAATCTGTTAAAATGACATGGTGGCTTTTCATTCACTCAAAATTCGTGAGTATATACGTATGTAAAAATTGAAATTATTATTAATTTGTATTGTGGCAAGAGTTCGGGTTTATATTATAAAATATGAAATGATCATTTATAAAATATGTTTTAGAAGAACAACAAGGCACAAATACATTATTTATCTCAATTTTCAATTAATTCTAATTGGAGGAGTTGCATTAAAGTTTCTGTTCTTCAAATGTCCTTCACATCGAACTAATAAATAAATTAAAACCATATTATGGCGGTTCCAAAAAAGCGTACCTCTAAATCGAAAACAAAAAATCGTAACAATGTTTGGAAGAAAAAAGCATATCGGGCTGCAGCAAAAGCACTTTCTTATGTTAAGAGTGAGTATATTTACTCTGAGCTTGAGCTTTACGGTGATGGCGATTGGAAGATATTTCCTGTCAATTCACCGGGAAGAAAACCCGAGGGTTTTCCTTCCTCCATAGCAGAGGAGGAGAAGTACATAGCAGAGGAGAAGTATATGCCAGATATGACATGGCCCTCCATAGACGAATTTTGTCCCCCCGTAGATCCCTCCGTAGATCCCCCCCTAGACCCCCCCGTAGATCCCCCCGATGCGTAACATCAGCGAATAGAGTCCATCTCTCTAAGACCCTAGAGAGGAGCAATCGGAATCTTTTTATCTCTTGGAGGTAGAAATACTTGGAAGGATGGTCAGGCAGAAGGGACGCGGTTCTATAATTAGTTCCACTACAACCCTTCTCTCTGACCTATTTTAAAGATGGGCAATTTATAAATAAATAATTCCGTCATCCCTTTTTTTTGCTTTCTCAATGGAAAAGGATCAAAGTGCATAATTCTTTTTAATAATCTCGGAGAAACTCCGACATTAAATCTTGCTGGTAGCTTTATTCTATGAAAGTTGCATTTTATTTATCTATGCCGAAGAGAAATTCGATCGAAACGTAGGAATATATAGACCATGAACAAAAAGAAATGGATCTCATTCTTTTTTCTTACTCTAAATTAAATAAATAATATTTAACTTCGGAATATTTTTTTTATGATCAAAAATTTGTCCGTTCGCCCCTCTTTGATTCCTAGAGAACAAAGAGGATCTGTTGAATCTCAAGTATGTTATTTAACCAGTCGAATTAAAAGACTTACTGAACATTTGGACCTGCACGGAAGAGACTACTCGTCCCAAAGAGGTTTGTGGAAAATTGTGGGTAAACGTAAACGACTTTTGATTTATCTGTTCAAGAAAGATAGACTTCGTTATAAAAATTTAATCGATCAATTAAATATTCGTGGGCCGCGTTAATTTCGAACGAAATTTTCAGATCCAATTGTGGTTTATTAAATTCCGGATCCTAATGAGTCATTCTTTCTTTTGTTCTCATTAATTTTTGAAAAAAACCGGGAAGAGTTATGATTATGGTTGCTACGGAGAAGGACCTCATGATGGTAAGTATGGGGCCTCATCATCCATCAATGCATGGTGTTCTTCGACTTATTGTTACTCTAGATGGTGAAGATGTTATTGACTGTGAACCTATATTAGGTTATTTACATAGAGGGATGGAAAAAATTGCCGAGAACCGAACAATTGTTCAATATCTCCCCTATGTAACACGATGGGATTATTTAGCTACTATGTTCACAGAGGCGATAACGGTTAATGCGCCAGAAAAATTGGAAAATATTCAAATACCTAAAAGGGCTAGCTATATCAGAGTGATTATGCTAGAGTTAAGTCGTATAGCTTCTCATTTGTTATGGCTTGGACCTTTCATGGCTGATATTGGTGCGCAGACTCCTTTCTTTTATATTTTAAGAGAGAGGGAAATGATATATGATTTATTTGAAGCTGCCACGGGCATGCGAATGATGCATAATTATTTCCGTATTGGAGGAGTAGCTGTAGATTTACCCTACGGTTGGATAGATAAATGCTTAGATTTTTGCTATTATTTCTTTCCAAAAGTGACAGAATATGAAAGGCTTATTACACGCAATCCTATCTTTTTGAAACGAGTGGAGGGAGTAGGCATTATTAGTAGAGAAGAAGCAATAGATTGGAGTTTATCAGGACCCATGCTACGAGCTTCCGGAATCCAATGGGATCTTCGTAAAGTGGATCATTATGAATGTTACGATGAATTGGATTGGGAAATCCAATGGCAAAAAGAAGGAGATTCGTTAGCTCGTTATTTACTTCGAATCGGGGAAATGAAAGAATCTATAAAAATAATTAGACAGGCCCTAGAAGTAATTCCGGGAGGTCCATATGAGAATTTAGAGGTTCGACGTTTAAATAAGGGAAAAGATTCGCAATGGAACGATTTTGAATCTCGGTTTATTAGTAAAAAACCTTCCCCTACTTTTGAATTATCAAAACAAGAACATTACGTGAGAGTAGAAGCTCCCAAAGGTGAATTAGGAATTTTTTTTATAGGAGATGATAATATTTTTCCCTGGAGATGGAAAATCCGACCACCTGGTTTTATTAATTTGCAGATTCCTCCTCAACTGGTTAAAAGGATGAAATTAGCCGATATCATGACGATTTTGGGTAGTATAGATATCATTATGGGAGAGGTTGATCGTTAAAATGGTGATTAATATAGCAGATCTCGAAGAACAGGCTATCAATTTATTTTCTCGATTGGGATTTTCAAAAGAAATCTCTAGTCTTATATGGATTCTAATTGACATAATTATCCTTCTATTGGGAATTACGATAGGATTATTAGTTATTGTATGGCTCGAAAGAAAAATATCTGCGGGAATACAACAACGTATTGGACCTGAATACGCCGGTCCTTTGGGAATTATTCAAGCTTTGACAGATGGAATCAAACTACTGCTAAAAGAGGATATTATTCCATCTAGGGGGGATATTTGGTTATTTAGTATTGGACCAGCGGTAGTGGTCATACCTATTTTTTTAGGCTATTTAGTAGTTCCCTTCGGTCGCCACATTGTTTTAATTGATCTTAGTATAGGCGTTTTTTTTTGGATTGCCATTTCAAGTATTGCTCCCCTTGGACTTCTTATAGCAGGATATGGATCAAATAATAAATATTCTTTTTCAGGTGGTCTCCGAGCTGCTGCTCAAGCTATTAGTTACGAAATTCCTTTAGCTTTATGTGTGTTATCTATATCTCTACGTGTGATTCGTTGGAATATGAGATTTGTTTTTCCCTCTTTTTAGTTAGTAGTAGAAATAAAAAGAGGGAAAAACAGAAGTGAATGGGATGAATATTGAGCTTTCATTCCGATCAAAAAAACTAGATAGTCATATGGGTGAGATCAAACAGTTTACAAATCTTGCAGTAAGATGATTAAGCCCCATCCCCCACGTACAAGAGTGAGAGCATGCACAATCAGTGAAAACTGTGTACCCCAGTTCATATATTAGTCATTGGGGCCCAACAGCGGGGAGGCAAAGGAAAAAAGTATGAAGTTACTGTCATATATACCAAAAATGAAGCAAAGGTAGATGGTGAGAAACACTAAGATATAAAAAAGATTAGTAAAAAAAAAAAAGAAACTGATATCTAGACCAGAGATGTTTTCATAAACATGGGATAACAATAAGGACTTGACATTGGTAGGGATGATCAAGTAGTACTTCCTCAGAACCCCGATCTAGAATATGTTTCTATCTACTTAAAAAAGAATGGCTATTCAGAACGAAGTAATCCTTTACACATTTTTCTTTTTTCCACAAAAAAGTAGTGAAGGTTGAGATAGGTTCAAAAGCTCTATTTGTAGCAGACGGAATCTCATTGGTTCAATTTATGAATATTTTGGTGCTTTTTTTTTTATTGTGTTCATTATTTCTTAATGACCATTGAGAAGCCGTATGAAGTGAAAGTTTCACGTACGGTTTTGGAATAGAGATGAAAACAGTGATGTTTCTGTCGACTATAATTATCCAACAGTTCAAGTACAATTGACATAGTTGAAGCACAGTGCAGATATGGTTTTTTAGGATGGAATTTGTGGCGCCAACCTATAGGGTTTCTGGCTTTTTTCATCTCATCTCTGGCAGAATGTGAGAGATTGCCCTTTGATTTACCAGAAGCGGAAGAAGAATTGGTAGCGGGTTATCAAACTGAATATTCGGGTATCAAATTTGGTTTATTTTACGTTGCTTCTTACCTAAATCTATTAGCTTCTTCATTCTTTGTAACAGTTCTTTACTTGGGCGGATGGAACTTATCAATTCCATTCCTACCCATTCTGGAACATTTTGAATGGGATTCTATTTCTGGAATTAGTGGGGTCGTTAATATAACAATCGGGATCCTAATTATATTAGCTAAAGCCTATCTGTTCTTATTTATTTCTATCACGGCAAGATGGACCTTGCCTAGGATAAGAATGGACCAATTATTGGATCTTGGGTGGAAATTTCTTTTACCTATTGCTCTGGGTAATCTATTACTAACGGCTTCTTTCCAACTTATTTTATTGTGACTAACTCTCTTTTCTTCTTCGTGAAGAGGTTCTATATTCTCAATTCTGCAATATATCCAAATTTGATAGATCCAATCTATGAAGAGAAAGAAATTTCTATGAAATGATTATTCAAGGAGATTTTACACATGTTCTCCATGGTAACTGGGTTTATAAATTATAGTGAACAAGCAATACAAGCTGCGAGATACATTGGTCAAGGTTTTATGGTTACCTTATATCACATGAATCGTTTACCTATTACTATTCAATACCCCTATGAAAAATTGATCCCATCAGAACGATTTCGCGGAAGAATCCACTTTGAATTTGATAAATGTATTGCTTGTGAAGTATGCGTCCGTGTATGCCCGATAAATCTACCTGTTGTGGATTGGAAAGTCGGAATAGATATTGGTAAAAAACGATTGGAAAATTATAGTATTGATTTTGGAATTTGTATCTTTTGTGGGAATTGTGTCGAATATTGTCCCACAAATTGCCTGGCGATGACTGAAGAATACGAACTTTCGACCTATGATCGTCATGAATTAAATTATGATCATATTGCTTTAGGACGTTTACCTATATCGGTTGTGGAAGATTTAACAATTCAAACAATTCCGAGCTCAACATATTAACTTAGTATGTCTGAAGAAACTACGGACAACTTTGATTATTCAATCACTTCTATGATTATTCAGATTGAGTTCCGATCAAAGACTGATAAATAAAATACTTTTTTTACAAGTCGGGAATTATAAATCCTATTGACATTCCATGAATAATGTCACATGTATGATTGATCAGAATCTATTATTGAACTATAGATTAATGAATCAGTGCCCATATCAAATTGAATATTTCAAGTACAAATCCAGTATAGCATATAGGTAAATGGGGTCACTTTTTATTGAATGAATGGGAGGAAATAATATTTCAACTTATTGTGCACATAATGAATCGACCTGAATCGATATATGATATTCTTTTGGCTCCTCTAACGCTAAGTCTTATATTAGGAGGTATGGGAGTAGTATTACTTAATAATATAATTTATTCCGCTCTTTCATTGGGGCTAGTTCTTATTTGTATATCCCTTTTCTATATTATATTGAACGCGGATTTCGTAGCTGTTGCACAAATCCTGATCTACATAGGAGCTGTTAATATTTTGATTCTATTTGCCGTGATGTTGATGAATAATCCGAAATATCCCAATTATGCCCCTCCCTGGACCGTCGGAGATAGCATCACTTCAATAGTTTGTACGAGTCTTTTTTGTTCATTAATTACTATTATCTTGAACATATCATGGTTCGGAATATCTCTGACTCAAAAATCAGATCAAATGTTAGAACGAGATTTAACAAACAATATTCAACGTATTGGGGCTCATTTATCCACTGATTTTTTTCTTCCATTCGAACTTATTTCTATAATTCTTCTAGTTGCTCTTATAGGAGCTATTACTATAGCTCGTCGAGAAGAAACAGTTTGAAAATGAAAGCTCTCGTGCGTATTAGTAGCATAAATATGCTGTTTTATCTTCATAGATCGTGAAAGAATCCTTTTGTTCTTTCGATAATGGAAAATGAGAAACTTCTTATAACTTTTGTTTGTATCTGAAGAGGTTAAGGTATGAGGAGTTCCTCTATTATGCTCGAACATGCACTTATTTTAGGTGCTTATTTATTCTCTATCGGTATTTATGGACTAGTAACAAGTCGAAACATGGTTAAAGCACTTATGTGTCTTGAACTAATCCTCAATGCGGTTAATTTAAACCTAGTAACATTTTCAGATTATTTTGATAGTAGGCAAGTAAAGGGGGATATCTTCTCGATCTTTGTTATAGCTATTGCTGCTGCTGAAGCAGCTATTGGATTAGCCATTGTTCTGGCAATATATCGTAACAGAAAATCAACTCGTATCGATCAATTTAATTTGTCAAAATGGTAATAGAGATCTCCTTCCATATGAAAAATTTGTGGACCTATTCCTATTCAAATAGATACTAGGCCTGTCTAAAAATAGATCTAGATCTTTCTTTTATCTTTATTTTAGAGAGATTTATTATAAGTATTATGATCAATCAAGAGCATAATTCATATTTAACTCACTATCCAAATGATCTGTCTAACACGATTAGACCATATTCGTGTCAAATCTGGAGAAGTGAAAATTAGGCAAATCTGTCTCTTTTATAAAACAAACAGATAGAATCTGAATCTATTCATTATATCACCGATAATACAATTATTGATTTGCTTGATATTCATAATATATCCTCATTGGCCATATATTAAAAAATCTTATTCAATTAAAAACTTTTTATATAAAAACTAATGGAGTTCTTAGATCCAATGGCACATTCAGTCAAAATTTATGATACATGTATTGGTTGTACCCAGTGTGTACGAGCGTGCCCCACAGATGTATTAGAAATGATACCTTGGGAAGGATGTAAAGCTAAGCAAATTGCTTCTGCTCCAAGAACAGAAGACTGCGTAGGTTGTAAGAGGTGTGAATCGGCTTGTCCAACGGATTTCTTAAGTGTACGTGTTTATTTATGGCATGAAACAACTCGCAGTATGGGTCTAGCTTACTGATCCATAAAAAAAGAAAAATAGTTAGATCCATCCCATACATATTTTTCATTCTCCTTTTCTTCTTTCACTGATCAAAACCCATACTCGACCCAAAATTGAAAGCATGGGTTTTGATATCGAAAGTCTCTTTTCTCTTCATTATGAGTAACTTACCTTGGTTAACAATAATTGTTATTTTGCCCATATCTGCGGGGTTATTAATCCCATTATTTCCCCATAAAGGAAATAAAATGATTCGATGGTATACTCTAGGTATTTGTTTATTAGATCTACTTTTAATGACCTATATATTCCGTTATCATTATCATTTTGATAATTCATTAATCCAATTGGAAGAAGATTATAACTGGATAAATCTTATCCATTTTCATTGGAAACTGGGAATTGATGGATTTTCCATCGGACTTATTTTATTAACGGGATTTGTAACTACTTTAGCTACTCTAGCTGCTTGGCCAGTTACTCGAAATCCGCGATTATTGCATTTCTTGATGTTGGCAATGTATAGTGGCCAATTGGGATTATTTGCTTCTCGAGATATTCTACTTTTCTTTCTCATGTGGGAGTTGGAACTAATTCCTGTTTATCTACTTTTATCCATGTGGGGGGGAAAAAGACGTCTATATTCGGCCACAAAATTTCTTTTGTATACTGCGGGTGGTTCCATTTTTATCTTAATGGGAGCTTTAAGTATGGGTCTCTATGGATCTCATGGGCCAACATTCGATTTCGAATTATTAGCTAAAAAAGATTATCCCATCACACTTGAAATACTATTATATTTAGGCTTTTTGATCGCTTATGCAATAAAATTGCCAATCTTTCCTTTACATACCTGGTTACCAGATACTCACGGGGAAGCACATTATAGTACATGTATGCTTTTGGCCGGAGTTCTATTGAAAATGGGAGGATATGGGTTGATTCGGATCAATATGGAATTGCTACCTCATGCTCATTCTTTGTTTTCGCCATGGTTGATAATAATAGGAGCAGTACAAATAATCTATGCAGCTCTAACTTCTATGGGTCAACGCAATTTGAAAAGAAGGATAGCATATTCATCAATATCTCATATGGGCTTTGTCATTATAGGAATTGGTTCCACCGCATCTATAGGGCTCAATGGAGCCATTTTGCAAATGATTTCTCATGGATTAATTGGTGCTGCACTTTTTTTCTTGGTAGGAACAAGTTATGATAGGATACGTACTCTTTTCCTTGATGAAATGGGAGGAATCGCTATACCAATGCCTAAAATCTTTACTATGTTCAGTAGCTTTTCAATGGCTTCTCTTGCATTGCCAGGAATGAGTGGTTTTGTAGCAGAATTTATGATATTTTTGGGAATAATTACTAATCATAAATATTCTTCGACCTTTCGGATCATTATTACTGTAATAGCGGCAATTGGAATGATATTAACTCCCATTTATTTGTTATCTATGTTACGTCAAATGTTCTATGGATATAAGGTTTCGAATGTCCCGAAACCTTATTTTAAGGATTCGGGACCACGCGAACTTTTTATTTTGATCTGTCTCTTTCTACCAATCATAGGTATTGGTCTTTATCCCGATCTAGTTCTATTTTTACATAATGCTAAGGTAGAAGCTACTTTATCCCAATCTTTCTATTAATCGTAATCATTTTTTTTTTTTAGCTTTCAGATGAATTGAAAACTATCTAGTAGGCCTAGTTATACCCTTTTCTTTACGAGATATAAATAGAATGAAATAGAGAAAATTGCTCTTTAGTTCGAGTTATTTCAATATTACTCTACGACACCCTTTGAAATAACTTGGACGAACTCCCTATTAATTCAATACCATAGAATCACTGATGATTATTCTAAATAACTAATAATAGTTATAGTAGAATAAGGTCTATTAATCCTTTTTCATACTTATAAACGTATACATGCCAGGAACCAGATTTGAACTGGTGACACAAGGATTTTCAGTCCTCTGCTCTACCAACTGAGCTATCCCGGCTGTTCCCCTATGCAACATACTAGCACAGTAACCAAACTCCTGTCAACTAAAAACAAAAAAGGTAAAAGACAGCATTTGAAAGAGTTAGAAGCAACGATGCAAATAAAAACATACATATATGTTATATACTATAACATACACATATACAAAGATGTATTACATAAGCAGACACAAATTGATCATAGAATTATAACTTCTTATGTAATAAAGTTTTCTTATGTTCTTATTAAGAACATCTAACAAATAAAAAAAAAGAAAATAAAACAGACCTCTTTGATAAAGAGGTCTGGGGATAGAGGGACTCGAACCCTCACGATCTATAAAACCAACGGATTTTCCTCCTACTCCAATTTTCATTGTTGTTGACATTGACATGTAGAATTGGACTCTATCTTTATCCTCGTCCAATTTTTACTTCCAAAAATGGAAGTAAACGCAACTCTCTTTCTAGAGAAGCTCTTAATTGGAAAGCTTAATGAATCCTTCAATTTCATTTTGAAGCTAGGCATATTAAAAAAAAAAAAAAGAAAAACCTAGAACAATTCAAGCTCTAATCGTTATTTTTGTTTATTGGTGATATATAACGCTTTTTCAAGCGTTAAAAAAAATACAAAAGACATTCTGTAAATAAAGTATTGTATCCAATTCAAATTATGTTGATTCGTTAGAATAGCTTCCGTTGAGTCTCTGCACCTATCCCTTTCTCGGAAAGGAAACTATTGTCTCTAGAAATCGGATTTGGCTCAGGATTGCCCATTCAAAATATCCCAGGGTTCCCTGGATTTGGATGCTATCACTTGGTAAGTTTCCATACCAAGGCTCAAAAAATTTAAGTCCGTAGCGTCTACCGATTCCGCCATATCCCCTTCTTGTAGAACGAAATCATAAAATAAGAATTGCATCCCATCAATTATTTTATTGGTATTAGCATTATATTCTTTCTGCATTTTTTATGCAATGTTCTTATTTGTATTCCCATCCTACACCACAAAAATATCCCTTTCTCTATTTAAATATTATTGAAATCATATTTCCGTTCTATAAGTAGAGTCTACGAAAGGATGAGAAATCAAAAATTCTTTTTGATTTTTTCCAATTTTTCAGAAGAATACGGTTCCACCTGGGACGGAAGGATTCGAACCTTCGCAATAACAGGACCAAAACCTGCTGCCTTACCGCTTGGCCACGCCCCATCGGTGTTGTTTTATTTTAATCAATTAATAGAAATTGATGCAATGTTTTATTGTAATCTGAATTGCATATTATAATTCGATTCGCTATAATTCTAGCGATTTCGAAGAGATCTTTTAATTTCACGCCAATAAGTATGCGATTGCATACTGCATGCATATGAGCCTGCTTAGCTCAGAGGTTAGAGCGTCGCACTTGTAATGCGATGGTCATCGGTTCGATCCCGATAGCTGGCTCGTTTTTATTCGTTTCATTTCTTCCATTATCAACCATAGATTGTTAAAATCTATGAAATAGGGAAAAGACTCTTCCTTTTCTAATCGTCGGTCCGCCGGGTCTGTCGTGGCATGATCCGTTTCAACTAGAAACGAAATGAATGATTAAAACATTTCTTTTTTTCTCTTGACGATCTAAATTTGAAATAATTTGTTTCTCTATCTCTATAGAAAATCATTCCAATATTCGTACTGTTTATATTATTCCTCTTTCCAACATTATTTGCTCATTTCTTAAAATAAGGAGTTTTTTATGTCCCGTTATCGCGGACCTCGTTTAAAAATAATAAATCGTCTCAAAACTTTACCAGGACTAAGTAAGAAAACACCCAACAGAAGTGAACAGCCTAGTAAAAAAAAACATTCTAAACCTCCTAAACCTTCTAAATATCCTGTCCGTCTAAAAGAAAAACAAAGATTACGTTTTCATTACGGACTTACAGAGCGCCAATTACTTCAATATGTTCGTATTGCTAGAAGAGCCAAGGGATCAACGGGTCAGGTTCTATTACAATTACTTGAAATGCGTTTGGATAATATCCTTTTTCGATTGGGTATGGCGCTTAGCATGCCTGAAGCCAGACAATTAATCAACCATAGGCATATCCGGGTCAATGATCGTATAGTAGATATACCAAGTTATCGTTGCAAACCCCAAGATTTAATCTCTATAAAAGATAAACAAAGATTGAGAAATATAATTAATAAAAATATAGATATTTTCCAGAAGGATAAAATGAGGGTGCCACCCCATTTAAATCTTATAAAAAAAAAATCACAATATAGTGGATTAGTTAAAAAAATAATAGATAATAACCGGATCGGTTTGAAGATTAATGAATTATTGGTCGTAGAATACTATTCCCGTCGAGTTTAAATGGAGAATGAAACTAAAGGATTTCTCCACATCTGTCCCTCTGTATGTTACATAACAATGTTATTGTCAATAACATATTGATTGACAATTTCTTTTTTTTTTTCAACTATTATTTTCCTTTGCCATACCGATATTCATTTTACTCATTTTATTTTCTCTATTCCGAAATAGAAGGAGATTGCGAAAGGATGAAATCATCCTATTGGGTTTAGATGCACGAGAAAACGATGCAAAAAAGAATAAGACGAATATACGGAAAGAGAGGGATTCGAACCCTCGGTAAACAGAAGCCTACATAGCAGTTCCAATGCTACGCCTTGAACCGCTCAGCCATCTTTCCTACGCGATCTCTTCATTTGAATCGAAAAAATGAAAAGACTTACTTCTTTTTGCATAAGTAAAGTATTTTGAAAATCTGGGATAAAGACAAAAGAGTATTTTACCACACTTCTTCTTTTCTTCATCAATCTGATCCGATGATTTTATTTTATCTTATTCAGAGCCGATCCAATTGTGAAATTGAGCCGGATCTACTGATCCATAATGATCATATATATGTATATATTATGAATAATTCTTCGGTAAGAATTAATGGTACAAATTAATTCATAATGACTCTATATATACTCAATATATTATATGTGTTATAATGGGTATGCACGCACAATCATTTCGTTCTCATTATGCATGCAATGATCCTTTCACTTACTCGTTTGCTCGTGATCCCAACGAGCAAACGAGTGCGAGACTTATTGAGTTCGCAGAATATATAGAAACATTCTATAAAATTTTCTTTTTATTAGTTTATCAATAAATTGAATGAACATTTATTTCAAATAAATCCAATTTCTCTTTATTCAGATAAAATTTTAATGTTCAAATATTTCATTTACGATCGTAAGGAAATCCATTTATTATGCTATTGTGCATTGGAAAATAATTTTGTTCATGGAATCATTTCCGTATCGGGAATGAAAAAAATTATCAAATTTATAATTGACTATGCCTAGATCTCAGAGAAATGACAATTTTATCGACAAGACTTTCACAATTGTAGCGGATATATTATTGCAAATAATCCCAATGGCTTCAGGGGAAAAAAGGGCATTTACCTATTACAGAGATGGTGTGATTTGATATTTTTTTCTTTCTGCTTTTTCTCGTTTCGTAGAATGGCGGAATATTTATTAAGTTAAGTTAAAGAAAACTTACGCTTAGTGAAGGTGAGTTTTAGAAATAGAACAATTCTTTCTGTCGTGTATCCCCGATTTATGCAGCCTTAGATGCTTTGATCTTCTGAGATTCTAGTATCAAGCGAAAGGTTATACCTATTACATAGATGTTAATGTCCAAACCTATATGATAGGTACGCATAGGGGAAAAGCACTACGCGTTAAAATCGACAACACAAATGCTTCGTTATAATACACATGACTTTTTTATGAAGGTCTAGTTAGAATGGTTGAGGCAACAAACATCCATCTCGTTTGTACTTCGGATACCGCTAGAACCATCGGAGACTGTTGAAGTGAATAATCCCCGTAAAATACAGTGCGTTAAGAACAAAGAAATTGTTAGAGGTTATGTTTGTAGTGCTAAGCTAAAATACTTGGTATTTAGAAAAAAATCTTTGCAAGAAGGATGGCTAGAGATTCATCGGAAACACACTAGTTCCTGTTAATTCATAATATAGGAAAATCCTTTTTTTTGTCAATTAAAGAGATTATTCCCCTTATTCTGTAAAAAAAGGAGGAGCCGTATGAGGTGAAATTCTCATGTACGGTTTTGAAGCGGAGATCATTTCAATTGAATGAACGACCGTAACGAATGTCAGCTCAATCCGAAGGGGAATACGCGGAAGCTTTACAAAATTATTATGAAGCCATGCGACCGGAAATTGACCCCTATGACCGAAGTTATATACTATATAATATAGGTCTTATCCACACGAGTAATGGGGAACATACTAAGGCTTTGGAATATTATTTCCAGGCATTAGAACGAAACCCGTCTTTACCACAAGCTCTTAATAATACGGCCTTGATCTGTCATTACGTGCGGCTATCTGTACTATAGAATGAATTCGTTTAAAACTACGGAAAAGAAAAAAAAGAGGCTTTCTACATATGCACCGTCCAAAACAACGGTTTTTTATCAGCTGTAGTCAAAAGAATATCCCTCATAGGAGCCCAAATATGAATGGGTAAATGCCTGGATAGTCCATGGATAAAAAAATCAATTCAATTGATAGAGAAAGCACCATAAAGATCAATTATTGAAAGTTCGGGCTGATACGATCAAATCTGCTTATGGGCAAAAAAAAAAGGAATCAATTTATGTAATAGAGTTGATTTAGTAGGCTATTGAGCAGCGGTGTAGCATCAGATCCTAAAGATGTGAAGTACTCTCCTACCATACCAGGAAAGTATTATTCAAAATTTCTATACAAAACATAGGTAGTTACCTCTGAAAAAGATTTTTATCTGGATAATCCGAAGTAGATCTCTTTATTTCTAATACTTCATCTTTTTTAGGGTGGGAGAAAAGAGAAAACCTGATCATTTATCGAAAGTGAAGTTTGAAACTCATGTCATTGACCCATTCTGTTCTTTCGGTTAACCTGAACGTATTTCGAATTATTTTCTATTTTGGAAGTTTGGGTAAAGGACTAAAGAATAGTTAATTGAGCCGTATGAGGTAGGAAACTCTCAAGTACGGTTCTAAGGGAAGAAAACTTTGACAAGTTGATCTATCCCGACCGAGGAGAACAGGCCATTCAACAGGGAGATCCTGAAATTGCGGAAGCTTGGTTTGATCAAGCTGCTGAGTATTGGAAACAAGCTATAGCGCTTGCTCCAAGCAATTATATCGAAGCACAAAATCGGTTAAAGATTACAGGACGTTTTGGAGAATGAAAATCTTTTGATTACTATACTGGGAAATCGTCAAGATTATGAAATTCAGAATAAATAAATTTCTCATACTATTCGAGTGAATTAGCTTCTCTTATTGCATTGTCAATATAGAAAAATATGTTGAAAATATAACAAAGAATATTTTCTATGGATCGTTAATGAAAAGATGCTTTTCATTATGGGTAAATCCCGTCCGGAAATACAATTAAAGATTCATTCATATTTATCAATTCAAAGTTCTTTTAAATCATAAAAGTGATCTGTAACATATGGGTCCAGAAATATGGATAAATCTGGATATGAAGATAATGATTATATTGATATATGTTTTTTACCACTGGGCGGAAAAGGCGTTTTACATCTCGTAACGGTCCATTGAGCACCTATCAGATATGTCATAATAAATTTGAACACCTGCCTCAAAGCGACTTCCGTATCATAGTCGCTCCAGTTCTGAACTGGGAAATAAAGAGAGGAACGAGTTGAGAATATATATATTCTTTTTTTTTCAAAATTTCGGCGGGTTTTTTCTCATGTCTCGTCTGGAAAGAGGAGAACTCAATGATCATTCGTTCACCGGAACCAGAAGTAAAGATCGTAGTGGAGAGGGATCCTATTAAAACCTCTTTTGAAAAATGGGCTAAACCCGGTCATTTCTCAAAGACGCTAGCTAAGGGACCTAATACTACCACCTGGATCTGGAACCTACATGCTGATGCTCACGATTTTGATAGCCATACCAATGATTTGGAAGAGATCTCCCGCAAAGTATTTAGTGCTCATTTTGGTCAATTAGCTATCATATTTATTTGGCTAAGTGGGATGTACTTTCACGGCGCTCGTTTTTCTAATTATGAGGCATGGCTAGGCGATCCTACTCACATTAAACCCAGTGCTCAGGTAGTTTGGCCAATAGTAGGTCAAGAAATTTTAAATGGAGATGTAGGTGGAGGTTTTCGAGGAATACAAATCACCTCTGGGTTCTTCCAGATTTGGCGAGCATCCGGAATAACTAGTGAATTACAACTTTACTGCACCGCAATTGGTGCATTGATCTTTGCAGCGTTAATGCTTTTTGCTGGTTGGTTCCATTATCACAAAGCTGCCCCAAAATTGGCTTGGTTCCAAGATGTAGAATCCATGTTAAACCACCATTTAGCAGGGTTACTAGGACTTGGGTCTCTATCTTGGGCAGGACACCAAATACACGTTTCTTTACCTATTAATCAACTCTTAGATGCTGGAGTGGATCCTAAAGAGATACCACTTCCTCATGAATTTATTTTAAATCGTGAGCTTTTAGCTCAACTTTATCCCAGTTTTGCTGAGGGATTGACCCCATTTTTCACCCTGAATTGGTCGGAATATTCAGAATTTTTGACTTTTCGTGGAGGACTCAACCCAGTAACGGGGGGTCTGTGGCTGACCGATACTGCACACCACCATTTGGCTATTGCAATTCTTTTTCTAATCGCTGGTCATATGTATAGGACCAATTGGAGTATTGGTCATAACCTCAAAGAAATTTTGGAAGCTCATAAAGGTCCGTTTACAGGAGAAGGGCATAAAGGTCTTTACGAGATCTTAACTACTTCATGGCATGCTCAATTAGCTTTGAACCTAGCTATGTTAGGGTCTTTGACTATTGTCGTAGCTCACCATATGTATTCTATGCCTCCCTATCCATATCTAGCTACTGACTATGGTACCCAACTGTCTCTGTTCACGCACCATATGTGGATTGGTGGATTTCTCATAGTTGGCGCTGCTGCACATGCAGCTATTTTTATGGTAAGGGACTATGATCCGACTACTCAATACAACAATCTTTTAGACCGTGTTCTGAGACATCGCGATGCAATTGTATCACACCTCAACTGGGCATGTATTTTCTTAGGCTTCCATAGTTTTGGTCTATATATTCATAATGATACTATGAGTGCTTTAGGACGTCCTAAAGATATGTTTTCAGATACTGCTATACAATTACAACCTATCTTTGCTCAATGGATACAGAACACTCATGCTTTAGCACCCAGTTTGACAGCTCCTGATGCAACAGCAAGCACCAGCTTAACCTGGGGAGGTGGTGATTTGGTAGCAGTAGGTGCCAAAGTAGCTTTGTTACCGATTCCATTAGGAACTGCTGATTTTTTAGTACACCATATTCATGCATTTACTATCCATGTGACTGTATTAATATTACTTAAAGGTGTTTTATTTGCTCGCAGTTCTCGTTTAATACCCGATAAAGTAAATCTTGGTTTTCGTTTTCCTTGCGATGGGCCTGGTAGAGGAGGAACATGTCAAGTATCTGCCTGGGATCATGTCTTCCTAGGGTTATTCTGGATGTACAATTCAATTTCGGTAGTAATATTCCATTTTAGCTGGAAAATGCAGTCCGATGTTTGGGGTAGTATAAGTGATCAGGGAGTGGTAACTCATATTACAGGAGGAAACTTTGCACAGAGTTCCATTACAATTAACGGGTGGCTCCGTGACTTTCTATGGGCACAAGCTTCTCAAGTAATCCAATCTTACGGTTCTTCATTATCTGCATATGGTCTTTTATTCTTAGGTGCTCATTTCGTTTGGGCCTTTAGTTTAATGTTCTTATTTAGTGGCCGTGGATATTGGCAAGAACTTATTGAATCTATTGTTTGGGCCCATAATAAATTGAAAGTTGCTCCTGCTATCCAGCCCAGAGCCTTGAGTATTGTCCAAGGACGTGCTGTAGGAGTAGCTCATTACCTTCTGGGTGGAATCGCCACAACATGGGCGTTCTTCCTAGCAAGAATTATTGCAGTAGGATAATGGCTAGGAGGATTTGAAAAGCATTATGGCATCAAGATTTCCAAAGTTCAGCCAAGGCTTGGCCCAGGACCCAACTACTCGTCGTATTTGGTTTGGTATTGCTACTGCACATGACTTTGAGAGTCATGATGATATTACCGAGGAACGCCTTTATCAAAAGATTTTTGCTTCTCACTTTGGTCAGTTAGCTATAATCTTTCTGTGGACCTCTGGTAATTTGTTCCACGTAGCTTGGCAAGGCAATTTCGAAGCATGGGTCCATGACCCCTTACATGTAAGACCTATTGCTCATGCAATTTGGGATCCTCATTTTGGTCAACCGGCCGTAGAAGCCTTTACCCGAGGAGGTGCCCCCGGTCCGGTCAATATTGCTTATTCCGGTGTTTATCAGTGGTGGTATACAATTGGCTTACGCACTAATGAAGATCTTTATACTGGAGCTCTTTTCTTGCTATTTCTTTCTGCTCTCTTTTTAACAGCGGGTTGGTTGCATCTACAACCTCAATGGAAACCAAGTGTTTCATGGTTTAAAAATGCCGAATCTCGTCTCAATCATCATTTGTCGGGGCTCTTCGGAGTCAGTTCTTTGGCTTGGACGGGGCATTTAGTTCATGTCGCTATTCCTGAATCAAGAGGACAGCACATAAGGTGGGATAATTTCTTGAATGTATTACCATATCCCCAAGGTTTGGAACCACTTTTCACAGGTCAGTGGAGTCTTTATGCTCAAAATCCTGATTCCAGTAGTCATTTATTTGGTACCTCTCAAGGGTCGGGAACTGCTATTCTAACTCTTCTCGGAGGATTCCACCCACAAACTCAAAGTTTGTGGCTAACTGATATCGCTCATCATCATTTAGCTATTGCATTTGTGTTCTTCATTGCTGGTCATATGTATAGAACCAATTTTGGGATTGGACACAGTATAAAAGATATTTTAGAAGCACATATTCCTCCGGGAGGCTTATTAGGACGCGGGCATAAGGGTCTTTACAACACAATCAATAATTCTCTTCATTTTCAATTAGGTCTTGCTCTAGCTTCTTTGGGAGTTGTTACTTCCTTGGTAGCTCAACACATGTATTCTTTACCTGCCTATGCATTCATAGCACAAGATTTTACTACCCAAGCTGCATTGTATACTCATCATCAATACATTGCCGGATTCATTATGACAGGGGCATTTGCTCATGGAGCTATATTTCTCATTAGAGATTATAATCCAGAACAGAATAAGGATAATGTATTGGCAAGAATGTTGGAGCATAAGGAAGCCATAATATCTCATTTGAGTTGGGTTAGTTTATTCCTAGGTTTTCATACCTTGGGACTTTATGTTCATAACGATGTTATGCTCGCTTTTGGTACTCCAGAAAAACAAATCTTGATTGAGCCTATATTTGCTCAATGGATACAATCTGCTCATGGTAAGGCCTTATATGGTTTTGATGTACTTTTATCTTCAGCAAATGATCCAGCATTCAATGCTGGCAAAAGCATATGGTTACCCGGTTGGTTGAATGCTATTAACGATAATAAAAATTCACTGTTCTTAACAATTGGTCCCGGAGACTTTTTGGTTCATCATGCTATTGCTCTAGGTTTGCATACAACTACATTGATTTTAGTGAAAGGTGCTTTAGATGCACGCGGTTCTAAGCTAATGCCTGATAAGAAAGATTTTGGTTATAGTTTTCCTTGCGATGGTCCGGGACGGGGCGGTACTTGCGATATTTCAGCCTGGGATGCTTTTTATTTAGCAGTTTTCTGGATGTTGAATACCATTGGATGGGTTACTTTCTATTGGCATTGGAAGCATATCACCTTATGGCAGGGAAATGTAGCTCAATTTAATGAGTCTTCCACTTATTTAATGGGATGGTTAAGAGATTATCTTTGGTTAAATTCTTCACAACTAATTAATGGATACAATCCTTTTGGTATGAACAGTTTATCTGTCTGGGCGTGGATGTTCTTATTTGGGCACCTTGTTTGGGCTACTGGATTTATGTTTCTTATTTCTTGGCGTGGATATTGGCAAGAACTGATTGAAACTCTTGCATGGGCTCATGAACGCACACCTTTGGCTAATTTAGTTCGATGGAGGGATAAGCCGGTAGCTCTTTCCATTGTTCAAGCACGATTAGTTGGATTAGCTCACTTTTCTGTAGGCTATATATTCACCTATGCAGCTTTCTTAATCGCCTCTACATCAGGCAAATTCGGTTAATTCTTTTTCATTTTAGAAAATATTTAGATTTTCAATCTAATCTCTATGCATAAAAAGAAGGAGTCATCCACGTAATACTTCTCCATCTCAAATTTGATCTATATTTTTATATAAACTGGCTGAATCATTATGGCAAGAAAAAGTCTCATTCAAAGAGAGAAAAAGAAACAAAGATTGGAAAGGAAATATAATTTGCTTCGCCAATCTTTGAAAAAAGAGATGAGCGAAGTCTCATCACTGGATGAGAAATTGGAAATTTATAGAAAATTACAATCTCCACCGCGTAATAGTGCACCTACACGTCTTCGTCGACGTTGTTTGAAGACTGGAAGACCTAGAGCTAATTATAGAGACTTTGAATTATCCGGATATATAATTCGTGAAATGGCTCACGCATGTTTGTTGGCTGGGGTAACAAAATCGAGTTGGTAGGGTAAAAAAAAAGGATTCGTTATAGTTATTGTTATGATAGAAAAGTCCCTCCCTATATAGGGAGGGAAAATAGCATACCCAAGGGATTGCTCGATGTACCCCTTTTGGGGTATTATAAAAAAGGTAATATGAAGGGATAGCGCGGAGTAGAGCAGTTTGGTAGCTCGCAAGGCTCATAACCTTGAAGTCACGGGTTCAAATCCCGTCTCCGCAAAGACACAATAAGTTTTTATATTCCAAAAAGGATTACTCATCCCATTTATCTTGGCCGTATATTATAAATACGAGAAAAATACGACTAAACCAATAACTAGTGCATAGTTCTATTCTATCCTACAGATGGGCGGGTAGCGGGAATCGAACCCGCATCTTCTCCTTGGCAAGGAGAAATTCTACCATTTAACCATACCCGCATTTGACTCGTTATATGGGTATAATATATACCCATATATTACCATTCTACTCCCTTGAGCACTTTCATTACCTGGTTTTGAAAAATTTATCGTAAATTCCCTTGTTAATTTATAATGCCCCCTAGAAAGAGGGGGGGGGATATTTTTAACTCAAAAGATCTTAAAATATATCTTAAGATATGAAAGAATTTAGAATGCCTACTAAAAAGACTGATCCAATCCATAATGATACGCCTGAAAATAGTACATTTTTGTTACTTGACCAACCATTAGGAGAGGCAAGTGCGACAGGTACACCAATCACTAGTAGAATTGAAATTGCAATTAATGCAAACACAGACGATTGGAACGCAATAGTCATGGTTGTGATCTTAAAAGTTTCCAACAGATTCAAAAGGCTATACCATTCGATCCCTATCCGGTCAAATTTGAATAAAATACACTACGGATTTTTATTTGATCATAAATTCATCGAAATTATCAAATTCTTCTTTTAGTATAAAAGATATAAAAGAATTAGGAAATTTATATCTTTTTATCATCATGATATATGAATATTATATATATATATATGACTATTAGCCCTATAGACAGATATTATCCGTCGAGATAAAATGAGTTATGCTAGTTCGGGAGAGATGGCCGAGTGGTTGATGGCTCTGGTCTTGAAAACCGGTATAGTTCAAAAACTATCGAGGGTTCGAATCCCTCTCTCTCCTTTTGCTCGTCGAACAACTAAAAGTAACTTACGAAAAATAAAAATACTAGAACTTAGTTCAGTACCAAAAAAATGCTTGGCTCTCGGCTATATATAATATAGCCGAGCAACAACGATTCAGTTGGAAGAATAATGGCAAAGGATATCGCTATCCCGCCTTCCAATAAAAATAAAACCAGATATTTATCTAGTTTTATCTCTTGTTTAATTAAGAGGGGTCATGGAAAGAACAGGTTCAAAATCACGATCAATTCCTTTCTCAAATCCTGCTGCAGCTGCGCGAGCTCTTCCTGCATGCCACAAATGACCTACGAAAAAGAAAAATCCTAGAACAAAATGAGAGGTGGCTAACCAACTTCGAGGTGAGACATAATTGACCGCATTAATCTCGGTAGCTACACCACCCACAGAATTTAAAGAACCTAAAGGAGCATGAGTCATATATTCTGCTGAACGTCTTTCTTGCCAGGGTTGTATGTCTTTTTTCAACTTACTCAGGTCCAAACCATTAGGACCCCTTAGAGGTTCCAACCAGGGAGCACGAAGATCCCAAAAACGCATCGTTTCCCCTCCAAAAATAATTTCTCCAGTAGGAGAACGCATTAGATATTTACCTAACCCAGTAGGCCCTTGGGCAGACCCCACACTAGCTCCAAGACGTTGGTCTCTAACTAGAAAAGTAAATGCTTGTGCTTGAGAGGCCTCTGGGCCGGTAGGTCCATAGAATTCACTGGGATAAGCTGTATTGTTAAACCAAACAAAACAACAAGCAATGAAACCAAAGACAGCGAGAGCCGCTAAACTATAGGATAAGTAAGCTTCTCCAGACCATACAAACGCGCGGCGAGCCCATGCAAAAGGTTTTGTTAAGATGTGCCAGATACCACCGAAGATACAAATGGAACCTAACCAAACATGTCCTCCAATTAGATCTTCCAGATTGTCCACGCTAACAATCCATCCCTCCCCTCCAAAAGGGGATTTGAGTAAATAACCAAATATAGTACTTGGGTTAAGCGTAAGGTTCGTAATTTTTCTTACATCTCCACCGCCGGGAGCCCAGGTATCATATATACCACCAAAATACAAAGCCTTAAACACTAGGAGAAAAGCACCAACACCTAGCAAGATTAGGTGAATACCTAAAATTGTAGTCATTTTGTTCCTATCTTTCCATACATAACCAAAAAATGGAAAAGATTCTTCTAAAGTTTCGGGTCCGATTAGTGCGTGATAAATACCACCGAAGCCTAAAACTGCAGAAGAAATTAAGTGAAGTACCCCGGATACAAAATAGGGAAAAGTGTCCACAATTTCCCCACCAGGACCGACTCCCCATCCTAGAGTAGCTAGATGGGGAAGTAGAATCAATCCCTGTTCATACATAGGTTTTTCCGGTACAAAATGAGCCACTTCAAACAGATTCATCGCTCCAGCCCAGAATACAATTAATCCGGCATGAGCCACATGAGCCCCAAGTAATTTGCCTGACAAATTAATGAGTCGGGCATTACCAGCCCACCAAGCGAAACCAGTGGTTTCTTGGTCACGACCAGCTAAAGTTAGAGTTCCATTAAAGAGCGTTTCCACGGGGTAGAACCTCCTCAGGGAATATAAGGTTTTCATGAGGCTGATCCTGAGCCGCCATCCAAGCACGAATACCTTCGTTCAAAAGAATATTTTTTGTATAAAAAGTCTCAAATTCAGGATCTTCTGCTGCACGAATCTCCTGGGAAACAAAATCATAAGCACGTAAGTTTAGAGCTAGGCCAACTACTCCAATGGCACTCATCCATAAACCGGTCACCGGCACAAATAACATGAAGAAATGTAACCAACGTTTATTGGAAAAAGCAACCCCAAAAATTTGGGACCAGAAACGGTTCGCAGTGACCATAGAATAAGTCTCTTCGGCTTGAGTTGGGTTAAAAGCACGGAATGTATTTGCACCATCACCGTCTTCAAATAAAGTATTTTCCACGGTAGCACCGTGAATAGCACATAGAAGAGCAGCACCCAATACTCCAGCAACTCCCATCATATGAAATGGATTCAAGGTCCAATTATGAAAACCTTGAAAAAAGAGGATAAATCGGAAAATAGCTGCTACGCCAAAACTAGGCGCAAAAAACCAACCAGACTGGCCTAATGGATAGATCAAGAATACGGAAACAAAAACAGCAATCGGAGCAGAGAACGCAATTGCATTATAAGGTCGTAATTGTACAGATCGAGCAAGTTCAAATTGGCGTAACATGAAGCCTATTAGACCAAAAGCACCATGAAGAGCAACGAAAGTCCATAGACCACCTAATTGACACCAACGAGTAAAATCTCCTTGTGCTTCAGGACCCCATAATAGCAGCAAAGAATGTGCTAAACTATTAGCAGGCGTAGAAACTGCAGCAGTTAAAAAATTACAACCTTCCAAATAGGAGCTGGCCAATCCGTGAGTATACCACGAAGTAACAAAAGTTGTACCCGTGAACCATCCACCTAGCGCAAAATAAGCACAAGGAAAAAGCAATAGACCGGACCAACCCACAAAGACAAAACGGTCTCTGCGTAGCCAGTCATCCATAATGTCAAATAAAGTTTGTTCCTCTTTGGAAGACTTTCCAAGGGCTATAGTCATAGTGATCCTCCTATTTAACTATTCTAACCTTTTCCGAGCACCCTATCTGATAGAATCAAAGGGTATACGCTGATTTGTATATTTATGAACAATTTTTCATCCATCATCCCTTTTAACAAATCGGGTTCCGAAGATTTCTTATTGGCACAGATTTTATTCTGTTAAACTCAACTAATACAATATAAGTAAATGCATGATAACCCGAAGTTGTTTCTATTCCATTTTTTTTTCTTATCCTAAAATTATCTTCTGAATGTAATAAATAGAAAAAGAACAATTGTCGGAAAAGCAAGTTAGCTTTTCTTCCTACCTGTTCTTCACTAGAGACTGTTCACAAAATCTATTCTATTTAATATTATTACGTCTTGAACCTTACTCATAGTAGTATTTCTAACTATTTTATAAGTCTCTATACTTTTTCTTTTTTACTACTACATTATTTATTTCTACGAATAAATAGGAACAACAAGAAGGAGATATTTCTATAGCTCATAGAGCTAGAGGAAAGAACTCTATTCGTTCCTTTCCATTTATTGAATTCATAAGTAAAAAAAGCGATACTATTTTAGTATAATGGAAAACGAACAGTTCCTTTGTTTTCCATTTACCTTTTCTTATCTTTTTTTTTATATCTGAATTCTTATCTATTTTCCGCCGGTAGAACGACCAAACTAAAATTTATAGTACATTAATATAAGAATGTTTGGTACATCATAATCGAATTAGATATTAAAGATAAAAGGAAAATAATTCCACCTAGAATTCAGACTTACATATCCATTTTTTCGGCAAGAAAAAAAATCATTCGACAGAATACCCAATTAACAAGCAAATATTCAATTATTTGAATCATTTCAAGTGATTCAATTGAAAGGTTCACTTTCAAAATCTACCTCAATTTTCAATATCAGAATAACTGATATATTAAGCAGTTAATGGGTTAGGTTCACTTACTTCTCATTTTTATTTACTGTATTTTAATACAAAATAATTAAGAGAAAAAAGTAAGAATACTCTAGTAATTGAAATTTCAATTAGGTATTAATAATTGAAATTATTATTCTTCAATGAAAATTACAAAAGTAAAGTATATTATGCTTAATCTTATACTATTCCTCGTCTTATTAGTAGCAAGATAAAGAAAAAAAAGCTCTCTTTAATAGAATTCTATCTTAGTTGCCCTCAATCATATTACATGTTCTATTCCATTATAACAAAAAACTCATCATGACAGGTATTTTTATTGTTTATTACAGGTTTTTTGCCTTAATCAACTATTCAAAATGAACACTGGACTTTGTAGGAATCATTGCAAGAGCCCTTTATCGGGCTTGAACCGATGACTTACGTTACTCTACCCCTGAGTTAAAAGGGCTTTCTTTTGGTCATGAAATGACCAATGAATAAGTCTACTACATATTCGATAGATATTAATACTTATAATGGGGTCTAAATATAAAATACAATATACAATATATATATATTGTATTTATTATAACTATACAATATCTAATATATATTGTATATTGTATACAATATATAGTTATAATATATATAGTTCTATTTTTGATTCTGACAAAACAAGAAGAATATGAAATAATGAATATGAAGAAAGATTCTTTTTATTGACAAATTCCTAGGGATTTGAATATTATGACAATAAGTAGGCCCCTATCGTCTAGTGGCCCAGGACATCTCTCTTTCAAGGAGGCAACGGGGATTCGATTTCCCCTAGGGGTACTAGGCTAGGAAAGTAATTATAATACCTAATTAGGTATTATAATTACTTCCCATTTTTTCCTGGGTCGATGCCCGAGTGGCTAATGGGGACGGACTGTAAATTCGTTGGCAATATGCCTACGCTGGTTCAAATCCAGCTCGGCCCAATACCAAATTCCATAGATTGATATAGATATCAATTAATGATATTGGTAAAAAAGGTAATTGGTTTTTGAATCTCCTATACCCTATATAGAAAGAATCGGTCCGAACAGATACTTTCGGAAGATTTGAAAGAGAAAAGTTTTACAATATGTTTTATCGACCCGGCACAGTTGAATTACTATGACTAGTTAGTCAATAAACTGTACCTAGTGGGATTGTAGTTCAATTGGTTAGAGTACCGCCCTGTCAAGACGGAAGTTGCGGGTTCGAGCCCCGTCAGTCCCGATCCAATAAATTGAACAATTCTTTGAGCGATCCCTTCCCCAAAGAAAAGCAAAAAAGGAAAAGAGAGTAGACTAGAATAGATTTACTAGGGATTTTGTAGATCTATCTGAATCTACATAATTAACCAAATCTATAATGGTTATTTTTGTCGACATGATAGATCTTTGTTAGCAAGAATAACACAGGGGTATTCTTGCTTGCCCGGAAATAAAATATTTAAAATGTGCTAGTTCCCCGTTTTTTTAGAAACGAAAATAAGGGTTTTTAATGATTTATAAAAAAACTAGAAAAGATTCCAATTGATTCTCATAAATAAAGATTGAATTCTATTTGGCTTACTATCCAAATAATTCTGCTCATTCCAGGGGCATGGGCAATTCTTAGGATAAGATAATTTGGAACTATTCGTTTTACAAGACGAGCTGTTACCAATTATGAGTAATCGTTTAATGGTGCTCCCAAATATGTATAGATACAAATACAGGTAGTGACGGGATTTGATCCAATCTAATCAATTTTTTTACCTTTTTGTTCCTTTTTCATGAAAACACGGTTTGCGGAGTCATCGAAACCCTATCTATATAGATAGGTCCTGTTCGTCTCTTGTGCGATGTAAGTAATATAATTTAAAAAAGTAGGACTATAAGGTAATTTACCTTCCTTCATTATTTGCCTGTTTTTTCGTAAACAGAGCAATTTAAGAAATTTGGATTCATCGAACTTATGAATAGAAAAAAAAAACTTGTCCTTATTTTTTTTTTTTTTTATATATGGATAGGTCTAATATTCCGTTCCTTTAAATTTTGGAAATCAAAATGAAATACCTATAAATACCTATATCTTCCAGAATTAGCAAGCAAAAGTTTTTTTTGTACGAAATTTTCTATTCCAAAATTTGTCTATCTATATTCATTATAAAATATAGACATATGTTGGGATGTCTCCTAATTAAAAAGGAAGAAACCATATTATGGTCAATATTTGAAAAGTATTGAAAAAAATCTTCAGAAATTATGTATTTATTGAGTGAATCACTCGGACGATTCACATCAACAACATCACTAGGACTTTATGACCCTCTTTTTTTCGTTTTATCTATTCTAATGAAGGTAAGTTTTTAACCATTAGTTAGTCTTATTTAAATAAGACATCAATCAGTATAATCTATCAGAGCAATCTTTATGGTACTTTTCTGATCCTCGAATAGGCAAAGGAAACTTGATTGAGACAATGATTCATTAATAAAATCGAATTTGCATGTCTAATGTTCTTTTTAGTAGCGATAAAATTGAATTGAGGCAAACCTTGGAACTATACTAATAAGACGGTGGGATTGATCCATTAGGGATCAAATTACTAAATCCGATATGAACAAGAGATAATAGTATGTTATACTAATTAATTTCTATTGAAGAATTCATCAAATCCGTTAAATTCCGTTACTCAGATTGATCCTATTGATGGAATTATTCCATGGATTCAATCCTTTTTTTTTTTTGTAAAAAAAAAAAAAATGAGATACTCTATGAGATCAAATCTCGAGTTATTGTAAAACGAAGGGAAAATCAATCATGGAAGTAAATACCCTCGCATTTATTGCTGTTGCATTGTTCATTTCATTTCCTACTGCTTTTCTACTCATCATTTACGTAAAAACGGTGAGTCAAAGCAAAATACAGTAATTACTGATGATCTAGATGAATTCTAGGTCATCAGTAAAAAAAAGTAATAGTGGTCGGATAGATATTTTTTTGAAAAGAAGTAGTACGAAGGAAACGAAAAATATTCCTTTCCTTTTTCTTTTGTACTACTTCTTCTACACAGATCTTAGATAAGTAAATCTAATTTATAATTTGTCTCGTGGGTACTTTTTTATTAATACCTGAGAAAAAAGTGAAACTAATCATAATATCTTACATATCTCTGTAAAAAAGGAACTTTATGTAGACAGAACATAGGTATTATCCCGAATATAACCTATTTTTAATAGTATTTTTTTCTTTTTTTATTTATAAATTTTTTTAATACAGTAATTTACTAGTGCATAGTAAAATACAAAATTGCAAATCGTAAAGGGGAAAAATTAATATAGAAAAGGGATCTATGTATAGTTGAGACAGAGCAACGTAATAATGCTCGATATGCTTTTGTTCCGAGAACAGATGCATATTAAAGAATATTATGCTGTTAAGCATAAGTTCGCTATATATGGAAATGGAACTACTTCATATTTGATAAATATGAAGTAGAATTGTGTTTATAACATGATCCATTTTTTATTTTGATCATATCATTGATGAGTCAATATGACTATATCATTAATGGTAATACGAAATTATCATCGTAAAATAATTTATTTTGAACAGAATGATTCAAAATATCACGACTATTAATTCTATTAAAGTCCACTTCTACCCCATACTACGAGTGAAAGAGAAAAAGTAAAAACTACCATTAGAGCAGCCCAAGCGATACCGACTATATCCATACGAATCCCTCTCTTTATAAAAAAGAATAATATAATTATTTATTCTTGATGATAATGTAACTAATAAGGATAGTGCAAAGTAGAAATCCTCTATCTTCCTATTCCGAAAGGATAAGTCGATAGTAAAGACTTCTAAAAATTAGTTCTTGGAACTAGTTACTCTCAACTACCTATAGGATCAGACATTAACGATAAAATCGAATTTTATCTGCTATATTAGCAATAGGACCTGAAGCTACACACGTTATCTCCAAAAAACATGGAGTGCAAATGGATACTTTTACATTCCTTTAACCTTAATTTGCGCTATCAAGGCGACACCCGGATTTGAACTGGGGATCGAGGATTTGCAGTCCCCTGCCTTACCACTTGGCTATGCCGCCATCCCTAGACCTAGTTTAGACATTTAGTTTGGACTAAGGGAAAGTCTATTTCTCTTTTTCCATCGGATATGTTATCCAGGGTATTTCACTTCACGTATCCTTCTTTATCACTCGGATATGTCGTATAAGCAATTTAAAGTCCCCAGGTCTAATAGGGGGGATTTCTACTTTTCCAATAGGAAATAGGTTAGGGATTTGGAGTCCCTATCGGTTTCTCCAGGGATTTCGAGAGATTTTGAGTCCCCCATTGCAATTACAATTATAATACACTAAATCAACATTTGTCTAATAACTAGAGAAAGATCCCTATCATATATTTAAGAAAGGTTTAAAAAGGACCTCTTCTTTTTCTTCTATTTTTGGGATAGAGTGAACAAAATATACATGTCAATTTTTTGTCGAATTTATTCGTATAGATCAATAAGGAATAAATATCGAAATATAGAATATACTTTATATATATAGGAAACATCCAATGCGATTAGATGAAAATAAAGGAATATTTACAATTCCCCAATTTGGTAAAATACAACTTGAAGGATTTTGTCGTTTTATCGATCAAGGCTTGGCAGAAGAACTCGATAATTTTTCAAAAATTGAAAGCCCAAATAAAGAAATAGAATTTAGCCTTTTTGGTTCTGAATATAAATTAACAGAACCTTTCATTAAAGAGAGAGATGCTGTATATATGTCTCTTACATATCACTGTAAATTATGTGTACCAGCAAGATTGATTAAGAAAAAAAAAACTCGTGGAAAGATACAGAACCAGATTTTATATCTGGGAGATATTCCTTTGATGAATTCTAAAGGAACTTTTGTAATAAATGGGAATTACAGAGTCGTGGTCAATCAAATATTAAGAAGTCCCGGTATTTATTACACTTGGGAACGAAAACCCTCGGGAAACATTATCTATATTGGCACTATAATTTCAGATTGGGGGGGAAGATCAAGATTAGAGCTCAATAAAAAAACAAGAAAGATATGGATTCGTGTAAACATAAAAAAAAAAATATCTGTTTTACTTTTATTATTGGCTATGGGTCTAAATTCCAAAGAGATTTTCAACTATAAGAATCTCAAAGCCTTTTATAAGGGAACGGAGGAGTACTTCACATATTTCTATTGGTATGGTGGGAAGCAAAATGCCATTTTGGAACTTTATAAAGAACTCTACATAAGTGACGACAATGAAGAAAATTTGGAATTTTCCGAGTCTCTATATGAAAAAGTGCAAACAACATTTTTTCGAACTAAATGTGTATTAGGAAAGATTGGTCGACGAAATTTGAATAAAAAACTAAGTCTTGATATACCCGAGAACGAGATTTTTTCATTACCGCACGATTTATTGGCTGCTGTGGATTACCTTATCAAAGTGCAATTTGGAACGGGTACACCCGATGATATAGATCACCTACAAAATCGATATATTCGTTCTGTAGCAGATTTATTACAAGAGCAATTGCGATTAGCTCTATATGATTTCAGAGAAGCAGTTGAAAAAATTCTATTATCTGCATCAACCAATCCTAAAAAGAGAATAACTAAGAAATTGAGAACGTTAATTCCATTAACGGATACTTTTCAAGATTTTTTTGGTTTACACCCTTTATCACAATTTTTGGATCAAACTAATCCATTGGCAGAAATAGTTCATAGTCGAAAAGTGAGCTCTTTGGGCCCTGGAGGATTGACAAGTCGAACGGCTACTTTTCGTACACGGGATATTCATCCTAGTCATTATGGACGTATTTGTCCGATTACGACATCTGAAGGAATAAATGTTGGGCTTATTGGATCGTTATCTATTTATGCAACGCTTGGTCATTACGGCTCTTTACAAAGTCCATTCCATAGGCTATCTGAAAGATCAAACGAAGAACATATGGTTTATCTATTACCGGGAGAAGATGAATACTGTCGGATAGCTACAGGAAATTCTCTGGCATTAAATCAAGGGGTTCCAGAAGAACAATTTACTCCAGCTCGATTTCAACAAGAATTTTTATTTTCTGCATGGGACCAAATTCATTTCAGAAGTATTTTTCCTTCCCAATATTTTTCCGTTGGAGTTTGCCTTATTCCTTTTATCGAACATAATGATGCGAATCGTGCTTTAATGGGTTCTAATATGCAGCGTCAAGCAGTTCCACTTCTTCAACCTGAGAAGTGTATTGTTGGAACTGGATTGGAGGGTCAAGCAGCTCTAGATTCAGGAAGTATAGCTATAGCCAAGCAAGGGGGAAAAATAAAGTATATTGATGGTGGAAATATCACTATAACTTCATCCGTTGTTCGAGAGAATACAGAAACAGAATTGATTCTATATCAACGTTCTAATAGTGATACTTGTATGCATCAAAAACCCCGAGTTCGCCAAGGGGAATATGTAAAGAGGGGACAAATTATAGCAGACAGTGCAGCTACAGCAGGGGGAGAACTTTCTTTGGGAAAAAACATCTTAGTCGCCTATATGCCATGGGAAGGATACAATTTTGAAGATGCAATACTTATTAGTGAACGTCTGGTATATGAAGACATTTTTACTTCTTTCCAGATCGTAAGATACGAAATTGGAGTTTATGTTACGAAGCAGGGCCCTGAAGTAATCACTAGAGAAATACCTCATTTAGATGCTTACTTACTCCGTCATCTGGACGAAAATGGCCTTGTAATGATAGGATCTTGGGTAGAAACAGGTGATGTATTAGTAGGTAAATTAATACTGGAAGCAGAAGAAGACTCACTATTAAATACTCCAGAAGGAAAATTTTTACAAACTTTATTTGATATTAAGGCACCTACTGGAAAAGAAAATTGTTTTAGAGTCCCTAAAGGTGTAAAAGGCCGAGTTCTCGATGTGAGATGTTTGCAGGAGTTCGAGGAAGAAGATTATCTCGGCGATAGTGTAGAAAAAGTTCACGTGTATATTTCACAAAAACGTAAAATACAAGTGGGTGATAAAGTAGCTGGAAGGCATGGTAATAAAGGTATTATTTCAAAAATTTTGCCCAGACAAGATATGCCTTATTTACAGAATGGAACACCAGTGGATATGGTATTAAATCCATTAGGGGTACCTTCACGAATGAATGTAGGACAGATCTTTGAATGTTTGCTTGGTTTAGCAGGAAAACTAATGAATAAACATTATAGACTAGCACCTTTTGACGAAAGATACGAACGAGAAGCCTCTAGAAAACTAGTGTTTTCTGAGCTTTATAAAGCTAGCGAGCAAACAGCTAATCCATGGGTATTTGAACCTGATCATCCTGGAAAACATAGATTAATTGATGGAAGAACAGGAAAGGTTTTTGAACAACCTGTTACAATAGGAATAGCTTATATATCGAAATTGTGCCATCAAGTTGATGACAAAATTCATGCACGTTCCAGTGGACCTTATACATCGGTTACACAACAACCTTTAAAAGGAAAATCCCACCGAGGAGGGCAACGAGTAGGAGAAATGGAAGTTTGGGCTCTAGAAGGTTTTGGTGTTGCTTATATTTTACACGAGATGCTTACTTTAAAATCTGACCATATAGACGCTCGTGAAAAAATATTTGGTGCCATTCTCAATGGAGAACCAATGCCTAAACCTAGCACTCTTACAGAATCTTTTCAATTGCTCAGTCGAGAACTACGATCTTTAGCTCTAGAATTGAATCATACTATTCTATCTGAGATAGACTTTCAGATAGATAAGAAGGAAGTTTGATCAAAATGAATCAAAATTTATTTTTTATGAGTGACCAGGATAAACATCAACAACTTCGAATTGGATTAGTTTCTCCCGAGCAGATTCTCGCTTGGTCTGAAAGAATATTACCTAATGGAAAAAGAGTCGGACAAGTGACTAAACCCCTCACTTTAGATTATAGAACTTATGAACCAGCAAGAAATGGATTATTTTGTGAAAGAATATTTGGGCCTAAGAAAAGGGGAGTTTGTGCTTGTGTAAAACCTCGAATAATGGAAAATGAGAAGGAAAATAATTTTTGTACTCGATGTGGAATTGAACTTGTTGTTGATCCTCGAATTCGAAGATATCGAATGGGATACATTAAACTGGCATGTCCAGTTGTTCATATTTGGTATTTCAAACGGCGCCCCAGTTATATCGCGGATCTATTAGATAAAACTCGTAAAGAATTAGAAGACCCAGTATACTGCGATGTGTGACTTGATCACAAGCTCCGATTATACAGATCCGTAGGAACTGTCATCCTATTCAATCTAATTGGGATGCCCTTAGCTCTGACACGCCCCTCGAGAAGAGTAGCATGAAGCTCAGAATTAGAAGCATCTTAAAAAGATGTTGATAAAGAGAAATGAATCTAGGGTTAATATCTTGTATATTAAATTGCTAATTGGACTTCGTAAAAATACTTCTTTTATTCTATAAAAAAAAATGGAATGAAAAATCTGGTTCAGTTTTATTATCCTTGATTTATTCAAGAACAAAAAGAAGATATGGTTATAGGAGTCTATTCATCGCACATATGCTTCAAATAGTATTGTAACCATCGAAGTAAAACAGAAACCTACAGGATCAATTATAACGAGATACAGACAAGTAAATCCCTTATGAACTTCAAATGAATTGAAGGTCTTTCACAAAGAAATGTATCGTTCAAAAGGGAGGAGACTGCTCACTAATTCCATATTTATGTCATAATACGAATCATAAACCAATAATCGAATTCACTTGGAACTTGAGCAAAGAGTAACTATTTAGTTTTATAGAAAGCAAAAAACATTTTTTTGCACAATGATAGACTTTCCATTTCGGTTAGTTACTTGAGCCGGATGAGAGGAAACTTTCATGTCCGATTCTGAGGGGGGGGGAAAAAAGATTAGAAAACCCTATCCAAATGTTTGTATTACTAGGCCCACAGTTAACAAGCCAACTTTATTGCGATTTGAGGGTTCACTTAAATATGACGAAGAATCCTGGCCAAAAGATATTGCTTATTATCTCTCTTGGGATTTTGCGCTATTTCAAGAGAGAGAAATAGCCACTGGAGGAAAAGCTATCAGAGATCAATTAGCTGGTCTAGATCTGCAAATTATTATAGATCGTTCATATAGAGAATGGAAGATAATAGATGAGCTACTATCTATATTATTCTTGGAGGCAGAAAATGTAGTTGGTGATATAGAAATATATGCTCAATTTAACGAGCAAAAACTTCAAAAACTTCGAAGAAGAAAGGATCTTTTGGTTAGACGGATGAGATTTGCTAAATATTTTATTCGGGCAAATGTAGAACCACAATGGATGGTTCTATGCCTATTACCAGTTCTTCCTCCCGACCTGAGGCCAATGTTTCAATTAAATGAAGGTGGAGTGATTACTTCGGATCTCAATGAACTTTATCAAACAGTTATCCGTCGAAATAATATTCTTTCACAATTCATAAAAAACACTCATGCATTTCTAATTCCGGATTTATTGGGTGATCAAAAGAGATTAGTCCAACGAGCCGTAGATGCACTTCTCGATAACAGTATAGGCGCACAACCGGTGAAAGATAGTCACGACAGACCTTATAAATCGTTCTCAGATTTCATCCAAGGTAAAGAAGGAAGATTTCGCGAGAATTTACTTGGAAAACGGGTGGATTATTCAGGTCGTTCTGTTATTGTGGTAGGTCCCCTTCTCTCATTGTATCAATGTGGATTGCCCCGAGAAATCGCAATAGAACTTTTTCAAACATTTTTAATTCGTGAGCTGGTTGAACAGCAGATTGCTCCCAATTTAAGAGCGGCTAAATTTTTAATTCGAGATAGGGGACCTATTATATGGAACGTGCTTAAACAGATTATGCAAAAACATCCCATATTGTTAAATCGAGCACCCACCTTACACAGATTAGGAATACAAGCGTTTATACCTATTTTAATAGAAGAACGTGCCATTCGGTTACACCCATTGGTTTGTGCAGGATTTAATGCGGACTTTGATGGAGATCAGATGGCTGTCCACGTACCTTTATCTATGGAAGCTCAAGTAGAAGCTCGTTTACTTATGTTTTCTCATCTCAATCTTATCTCTCCGACTATAGGAGATCCTATTTGTGTACCGACTCAAGATATGCTTCTAGGACTTTATAGATCAACTCTTCAAAAAAACCAGGGTATTTATGAAAATCGGTACCACCCAAATAACTCAAAAAAGAAGATCGTTTCGCCTTCGTTTTATAGCTATGATGATGCACTTAAAGCTTATGAACAAAAACAAATTGATTTAGACAGTCCTTTGTGGCTGCGATGGGGGAGAGAGATAGATACCTCTATTATTAATTCAGTAAACCGAGAACTTCCTATCGAAGTTCAGTATGAATATTTAGGTACCTTTTACGAAATCTATGATCATTTTCGAATAAGAAAAGGTAGAGTGGGGGAAATACTTAATAAATACATTCGAACAACCGTTGGTCGTATTCGTTTTAATCGAGAAATAGAAGAAGCTATAAAAGGCTTGTGGACTTATGATATCCGACAAGAAATGTCACTATTCAGAATTTAATGTTATTAATCTTATGATCCTTTCATTCATGCAGAGATAAAGATCAAGGGAGCCTTCCAGCTTAAACCCATTGCTGAATCCTGCTCCCAAAAATGGGGATATTTTCTTCTTATGGCACAACCTAATTTCGTCAAAGTATCCTTTCCCTTTGAAGTGCCCTTTCCCTTTGAAGTGCCCTTTTTTAATAAAGGGATGGATAAATTTGTTATGAAGCACCTTATTAGAAGATTCGTAAATCAATTTGGAATGACATATACGTCACATATATTAGATCAACTGAAGATTTTAGGTTTCCAGCAAGCTACTGATGCAGCTATTTCATTAGGAATTGATGATCTTTTAACAACACCATCTAAAGCATGGCTTATCCAAGATGCGCAGCAACAAGGGTTTGCTTCGGAAAGACATCATGATTATGGGAATGTACATGCAGTGGAAAAATTACGTCAATTGATTGAGATATGGCATGCTACCAGTGAATATTTGAGACGAGAAATGAATCCAAATTTTAGGATGACTGATCCTCTTAATCCAGTACATATGATGTCCTTTTCAGGAGCTAGAGGAAGTACATCTCAGGTTCACCAATTAGTAGGTATGAGAGGATTAATGTCAGATCCTCAAGGAAAAATTGTGGATCTACCCATTCAAGGGAATTTCCGTGAAGGACTTTCTTTAACAGAATATATTATTTCATGTTACGGTGCTCGTAAAGGAGTTGTGGATACTTCTATACGAACAGCGGATGCTGGATACCTCACACGTAGACTTGTTGAAGTAGTACAACACCTCGTTGTACGTAAAGTAGATTGTGGTACTATCCAAGGTCTTTTTGTAAATCTCACTCAAGATCGAGAAACAATAAAAAATAAATTTGTTATCCAAACACTAATTGGTCGTGTATTAGCAGACGATGTATATATAAACGGGAGATGTATTGCCACGCGCAATCAAGATATTGGGATAAAACTTGCCAATCAATTGTATTATTTCCAAATACAACCAATATATATACGAACCCCTTTTACTTGCAAAAGTATATCTTGGATTTGTCAATTATGTTATGGTCGGAATACTACTCATAGTAACTTAATCGAATTAGGAGAAGCAGTCGGTATTATTGCAGGCCAATCAATTGGAGAACCGGGAACTCAATTAACATTACGGACTTTTCATACTGGTGGGGTATTTACAGGTGATATTGCAGAACATGTACGAGCCCCGTTCACCGGAAAAATTGAATTCAATAAAAATTTGGTTTATCCTACCCGTACCCGTCATGGGCATCCTGCTTATATATGTCATAATAGTTTAGATGTGACTATCAATAATCAATATGAAGTACAAAACTTAACCATTCCGCCAGAAAGTTTGCTTTTCATTCAGAATAATCAACTCGTGGAATCGGAACAAGTTATTGCCGAGGTTCGATCTAAAAGATCTCCCCTCAAAGAAAAAGTGGAAAAACATATATATTCCGACCTAACAGGAGAAATGCACCGGAGTATCCCTATGTCTAATTTGATATTAAAGACAACCCATTTATGGGTATTATCGGGAGGTATATATGAATCCGTTGTAGTACCTTTTTCTTCTTCTCATAAAGATCAAGATCAAGTGGATATTCCAGAACTTCTTGACAAACATAAATCACTTTCGAATTATTCAGTGGATCAAGTTAAATACGAATCAGTTGACTCAAACTGTTTTGAAAAAGGAAAAAAAAATATATTGAATTATTTCGAAACTGATCGAGCCATACCTAACGAACATCAAGACTCTATCTATTTCACCATTCTTTCTCAAAATACCAATACGAGGGTAAAAAAGCAAAAAAAGGAACTCATCGTACCGTTATGGTGTGATAAACAATGGGGAAAGCGAAGAATCCCTTGTCGTGATTTAATTCTTAGAATGCCCAGAGAAGGTATTCTATCTAAAAATACCATTTTTGCTTTTTTGAATGACCCTCGTTCAGAAATGATAAAATATAGGAATATTATCGGAGGTTATTCAATTGAAAAAAAATGGAATTCTCTTGAAAATCAATTAGATGGAGGGCCTAGATCAAAAATAAAAGAGGTTTATGCTTCTCTTATTTCAGTAAGAACAAAAAAGATAATTATCAATATGATTCAAATTATCTTGCTGAAATACCCTTTTTTTAATATGGTAAAAAGGGAAAATAGAGCAAGTTCTCAATTTTTGTTTCATAACAAATTAGATCACATTAATTCTTTTTTTTCAAATGATCAAAGTCAATTACTTAGTAAGGGAACTATTCGTTCATTACCTAATGAGAATAAAAAAGATGAATCTTTTATGATTCTTTCTCCTTCTGATTTTTTGCAAATCGTTCTATTTAATGATTTTAAATGTTTGAATACAGTAAAAAAGTCGAATGCAAATAGAAAAATAATCGAATTATCAGGTCTCCTGGGTCATTTACATAGTATTGCTAACCGTTTCTCATCCTCTCATTTCATAACTTATAAAAAAGTGTTACTAAATGAACGTTCAATTTCTAACAATGACTCGAATACTTTTCAAGTAGCTAAATGCTACTTTATGGACGAAAAGAGGGGGATTTATAAATTTGATTCATGCAGGAATATTATTTCCAATTTTTTCAATTTGAATTTTTCCCTATCCAATTTTTTTGAAAAAACATTTCCAGTAGTCAGCCTTGGACAATTTCTTTGTGAAAGTATATGGATATCCGAAGATAAACAAATCCAAGGATCTGGTCAAATTGTAGTTGTTCATGAGGAATCTTTCGTCATTAGATCAGCTAAACCCTATTTGGGTACTCGAGGAGCAACTCTTAATAGTTATTATGGTAAAATTCTTTACGAAGGAGATAGATTAATAACTCTCTTATACGAAAGATTAAAATCCGATGATATAATTCAAGGTCTTCCTAAAGTTGAACAATTGTCAGAAGCCCGTTCGAATACTTCAATATCGAAAAATCGAAAAAAAAATTTTCAAAAATTGAACACACACCTGGCAATATTTATTGGAAACTTTTGGGGGTCATTCAACAGTGTTAGAATAACTATGGAGCATAGTCAGAATCAGTTGGTTAATGAAATTCAAAGGGTTTATCGATCCCAGGGGGTACAAATTTCTGATAAACATATAGAAATTATTGTGCGCCAAATTACATCGAAAGTTTTAGTTGTAGATGTGGAAAAGTCGGAAAATAAAAATTTGGAAAATGGACTAGGTAGTGTTTTTTTACCCGGAGAACTCGTTGGATTATCACGAGTACAAAGAATGGATCGTGCTCTAGAAAAAAGAATCAATTACCGAACCATTTTATTGGGAATGACAAACGCATCTCTGAATACTCAAAGTTTTCTGTCAGAAGCGAGTTTTCAGGAAACTGCTCGGGTCCTAGCTAAATCTGCTCTTCAAGGTCGTATTGATTGGTTGAAGGGCTTGAAGGAAAATGTTATTCTCGGGGGAATGATACCTGTCGGTACTGGATTTAACCGTTTGGGAAAACGGAGCAAAATGGATCCGAGAACGAGGAACAAAAATTTATTTATCAATAAAGTGAAAGATCTTTTCTTTGATCATGAATATAAAGTCTCTGTTTTATCTGTTAAGCAAAAAAAAAAAAAAGTGATAAAAAAACTAGTAAAAATAAAAAAGAAAAAATCAAAACGAGCAGTAAAAAAGTAATTTTTATAAATGAAGAAATTTCTTGTTAGATTTCTTTAAAAATAAAAAGAAAAAATGAAATGAATATCTTGTACCAAGTACGCTACGGCAAGCAATCTAACCCATTCCATTGGAATGTATATATTACAGTTCATAGTAAAAAATAAAAACAAAATGACGAAAAAAAATTGGAACATCAATTTGAAAGAGATGGTAAAAGTAGGAGTTCATTTTGGTCATGAGACCAGAAAATGGAATCCTAAAATGGCACCTTACATTTTTAAAGAACGTAAAGATAGTCATATTATAAATTTGACTTACACCGCTCGTTTTTTATCAGAAGCCTGTGATTTTGTGTTTGATGGAGCAAAGAGAGGAAAACAATTTATGATAGTTGGTACAAAACATCAAACAGCTGATGCTGCTAAATTAGCTGCTTTAGCAGCTCGATGTCATTATGTAAATAAAAAATGGCTCGCGGGTATGCTAACTAATTGGTTTACTACAGAAGCAAGACTTGAAAAATTCAAAAATTTAACGAAAAAAAAAAATACGGGAGGATTTGATCGATTTACGAAGAAAGAAGCAGCAATACTCAAGAGAGAATTGAACAAATTGCAGGAGGATCTAGGGGGGATTAGATACATGACAAAATTGCCCGATATTGTAATAATTCTCGATCAAAAAGGAGAATATACTGCTATTCGGGAATGTAGAACTCTGGGTATTCCAACAATTTGCTTAGTTGATACAGATTGTGACCCAGATCTCGTGGATATTCCAATCCCAGCCAATGATGATGGTAGAGGACCAATCCGGTTGATCCTAAATAAATTAATTTTAGCAATTCGCGCGGGTAGAGAATTGTAATTCTATAAAAAGTGAATTAAAAAGAAAAAAAGAGAAGCTAGAACTAAGTTGGCTACTATTCCCAAATCTTATAGAATAGATTAAGATAAAATATTTTTATAGAAATAAAGAGATCTTCTCAATCAATCAAATAATCATTCCATTCTGTTATTTCATAGCCTGACTGATGATAGTGAAATAATTGAGGAATCGGTCATTGAACCAAAATAATTTCTTTTTGAAGTTCATCTTTATATAGAAAGGGTAATATGAATATTGTACAATTTCCAATTAACACGCTGAATTATTTCTACGAGATATCCGGTGTGGAAGTAGGTCAGCATTTTTATTGGCAAATAGGGGGGTTTCAAGTTCATGCACAGGTACTTATAACTTCCTGGATTGTAATTGCTGTCTTATTAGGTTCAGCTACTCTAGCTGTTCGAGACCCACAAATCATTCCGAACGGAGCTCAAAATTTTGTGGAATATGTTCTCGAATTTGTTCGGGACTTGGCTAGAACTCAGATTGGCGAAGAAGAATATGGTCCCTGGGTCCCTTTTATAGGGGCTCTGTTTCTATTTATCTTTGTTTCTAACTGGGCAGGTGCTCTTTTTCCTTGGGGAATTATTAAACTACCTCATGGGGAATTAGCCGCACCTACAAATGATATTAATACTACAGTAGCTCTAGCTTTGCTCACATCAGTAGCTTATTTTTATGCAGGTTTTACAAAGAAGGGTTTAGGCTATTTTGGTAGATATATTCAACCAACCCCAATACTTTTACCAATTAACATATTAGAAGATTTTACAAAACCTCTATCACTTAGTTTTCGACTTTTTGGAAATATATTAGCTGACGAATTGGTAGTTGCCGTTCTTGTTTCCTTAGTACCTTTAGTGGTACCTATACCTGTAATGTTCCTAGGATTATTTACAAGTGGTATTCAAGCTCTAATCTTTGCAACTCTAGCCGCAGCTTATATAGGCGAATCCATGGAGGGTCATCATTAATTCAATTAATTGGACTCAGTTTTTTCTAACTTTTCAATTCATATCCATTTCGAATTTAATAAGATTTTAGTCAAAAGATTTAGGATCACTAATCCCGTCGATAAAATTGATAAATAGAACAATTCATATCTACATAATAAAATGAATAGGTTTACTCATGGGAAATAGTTTAGTAAACTATGTATCCCGGTGTGAAACAATGAATTTTTCGACCTCGAAGGGATACATATACATAGTTTGTATTGTGTCATATATGTATATGCATATATCATCTATATAGACTAATATTATATATATATATATATATATATATATCTAGATAATTATTTAGATATAACCATAAAAAAAGAGGCTATTATGTATCTGCCTCTATTTTATCTAAAAAAGAATATAATATCAGGGTAGAGAATTTACCTATTTGGTAATATCATTATTTTTAATACCATTTCGTTGGAGTTTAGTTCTTTCAAATAAATTGTTCTCTAGTTGAACATGAACAATCAAATCAATAGATAAAACTATCATATTATCCATCATTTATTAACCTAAAAGGAGATTACCATGAATCCTCTGATTTCTGCTGCTTCCGTTATTGCTGCTGGATTATCCGTAGGCCTTGCTTCTATTGGACCTGGCATTGGTCAAGGCACTGCTGCGGGACAAGCTGTTGAAGGTATTGCGAGACAACCAGAGGCGGAGGGTAAAATACGAGGTACCTTACTACTAAGTTTAGCTTTTATGGAAGCTTTAACTATTTATGGATTAGTTGTAGCTCTAGCACTTTTATTTGCTAATCCATTTGTTTGATCTCGGAGACCAAAATACGTACCCTTCGGGATTTTAAGTACCCCCCCCTCTATCAATTTTCTTGTTCAGCCAATAGGGGAGGGGCTGCTCCAAAATAATGGACTTATACTTCACTTGTTTCGATCAGAAAGATTTGCGACACTCAGAGAAGTAGATAGATCGAACAAAGTTTTTTTTCAAAATTGTATCCTTATTTATCGTTATGCGGGACCTGGTACTTTACTAAGTACTTGAAATTTGCTTATCCGGAATTCGAATAATAGTAGAATCGAGTCAGAGAAAAAACTTTGTAAAAGTATCCTTATCTATGAGGGGAGAGCGTATGAAAAATGTAACTGATTCTTTCATTTCCCTAATTTATTTACCCTCCGCTGAGGGTTTCGGGTTAAATACCAATATTTTAGAAACAAATATAATAAATCTCAGTGTGGTGCTTGGTGTACTGATCTATTTCGGAAAGGGAGTGTGTGCGAGTTGTATATTTGAATAATCTAGCTGGATCCAACCAACTGCACTTTGGAGATAGAAAAGTGCATGATCTCAACGAATTACTTCTAAAAGGGAAAAAAGAAATATGGAAGAACTATAGCATTTCGTAATTGATTGGGAAATTTTCTTACCAATCCCAACCAACAAGAGAAAATCTTTAGAATGGTTAAAGCTAAACTGCTTGAAGTCCAAGCACAACTGGGTACTCTTTCCACCGCTGTGCTAATATGAGATGGGTTCAAAGGCATAGTTGGAGGTTCATCCGATATATAACATTCATATCAATGGAATTATTCAATCTATCTACTGAAAAATAGTCCTAATCTCCCATCCAATTTTTTTTGGTTTAAATGCGGAACCGACGACCTACACAGAAGTGAATTTATTCAAGAAAAAGTAAAGAGGAAATACGAATGAAAAGAAAAAAGAAGAAAAAAAGAAGAAAAAAAGAAGAAAAAAAAGAACAACAACTTTGTTGATAATAAAAAATCCCTTTTGGCAAAAGAGCCCTTCGTAGATTTCGGTCTTTGATAGATTGATCTTATTTTTACATAATATGAACGAAAAGGGTAGGCTTGGTAAAAAAAGAACCGAGCGGGAGAGCCGAATGAATCGAAAGGTTCGTGTTCGGTTTGGGAAGAGATTATAAATTCGTTTAACTTATGAATAGATAATCTACTTTCATTAAGTAATCTATTAGATAACCGTAAACAGAAAATATTGAGTACTATTCAGAATTGTGAAGAATTATGTAAAGGAGCTGCTAATCAGCTTGAGCAAGCCCGAGTTCGCTTACGGGAAATAGAAATGCGAGCGCGCGAAATTCGGGTAAATGGATACTCTCAAATACAACAAGAAAAAGAGTATCTTATCGATGTTGCTTCTGTTAATTTGAAACAATTAGAAAATTTAAAGAATGAGACCGTTCACTTTGAACAACAAAGAGTAATTGAACAGGTTCGACAACAAATTTCTCGCCAAGCTGTACAAAGAGCTCTACGAACTCTGAATAGTCGTTTGAATCACGAGTTACATTTACGTACGATCGAACATAATATCGACCTGCTCCTAGCCATGAAAAACATAACTGATTAACATTATATATATATATTATATTAATACTACTTATATATTAAGTATAATATATAAGGTCTTATTTTTCAAAAGAGAATTAACTAGCGTTAATGGTAACTATTCGACCCGATGAAATCAGTAGTATGATACGTAAACAGATTGAACAATATAATAACGAGGTTCAAGTTGTTAATATTGGCACTGTACTTCAAGTAGGAGATGGCATTGCTCGTATTCATGGTCTTGATAAAGTAATGGCAGGGGAATTGGTAGAATTTGTAGATGGCACAGTAGGTATTGCCCTAAATTTAGAATCAGATAATGTTGGAGCTGTATTAATGGGTGATGGCTTGATGATACAAGAGGGCAGTTCCGTGAGAGCAACAGGAAAAATTGCTCAGATACCAGTAAGTGATGCTTATTTGGGTCGAGTTGTAAATGCGCTAGCTCGACCTATTGATGGTAAGGGGAAGATTTCATCTTCCGAATCTCGATTGATCGAATCGGCCGCCCCAGGTATTATTTCAAGACGTTCTGTATATGAACCTCTTCAAACGGGTCTTATTGCTATTGATTCTATGATCCCTATAGGACGCGGTCAGCGAGAATTGATTATTGGGGACAGACAGACCGGTAAGACGGCAGTAGCTACAGATACGATTATAAATCAAAAAAATCAGAATGTAATATGTGTTTATGTCGCTATTGGTCAAAAAGCTTCTTCCGTAGCTCAGGTAGTTAATATGTTCCAAGAACGTGGCGCAATGGAGTATACCATTGTGGTAGCGGAAACTGCGGATTCTCCTGCGACATTACAATATCTTGCTCCTTATACAGGAGCAGCTTTAGCCGAATACTTTATGTATAAAGAACAACATACATTAATCATTTATGATGATCTTTCCAAACAAGCACAAGCTTATCGACAAATGTCTCTTCTATTAAGAAGACCACCTGGTCGGGAAGCTTACCCAGGAGATGTTTTCTATTTACATTCTCGTTTATTAGAAAGAGCAGCTAAATTAAATTCTCAGTTAGGTGGAGGGAGTTTGACTGCTTTACCAATAGTTGAAACTCAAGCTGGAGATGTCTCAGCTTATATTCCCACTAACGTAATTTCCATTACCGACGGACAAATCTTCTTATCAGCTGATCTATTCAATGCAGGAATTCAACCTGCCATTAATGTTGGTCTTTCCGTATCTAGAGTAGGATCCGCAGCTCAGATGAAAGCTATGAAACAAGTAGCTGGAAAATTAAAATTAGAGTTAGCTCAACTTGCAGAGTTAGAAGCTTTTGCGCAATTCGCTTCTGATCTTGATAAAACTACGCAAGATCAATTGGCAAGAGGTCAACGATTACGCGAATTACTCAAACAATCTCAATCAGATCCTTTGACAGTGGAAGAACAAATAGCTATGATTTATACTGGAACGAATGGATATCTAGATGTATTAGAGATTGTACAAGTGAAAAAATTTATCCTTAAGTTGCGCGAGTATTTAGTAAAAAATAAACCCCAGTTTGGAGAAATTATACGTTCTACTGGGACATTCACGGAACAAGCAGAAGATCTTTTAAAAGAAGCTATTCAAGAAAATATCCAACTTTTTCTTCTAGCATAGAAGAGCTTAATAATCACTTTGCAACATTTACAAATACAACGAATTATTACGTCCAATAGGATTTGAACCTATACCTAAGGTTTAGAAGACCTCTGTCCTATCCATTAGACGATGGACGCTTTATTTTCATTATTCCTTGAAATACTTTATCGTTAACAAAAAATACGATTTTTTCCTCCGTCCACAACGAGATTCGGGAAAGAAAGAGAAAGAATAGATATGTAACATGGGCATGAAAAATTCATGTGAGTGAAAGAGAAGTTTACATGAAAAAATATTTTGAATAAGGAATATGAATGAGCGGGTAGCGGGAATCGAACCCGCATCGTTAGCTTGGAAGGCTAGGGGTTATAGTCGACGTTGATTAACGCCTCTAATTCAGAACCGAACATGAAAATTTCATTTCATTCGGCTCCTCCATGGGAGAGAGATAGAAAGGGAGGTCATTGAAAAATTATTATTCACATAATAAAAATCTTCTTTGTGAATAAAAAAAGAAAATTCCATTTTCCTCTGCTCCATAACATCTATGTTAGTTTATTTGTAGTTCTTTCTTTCCTCTTTACTTCAGGTGAACAACCTTAAATATAGAATACCTATTCACTTGATAGATGATCCCTATAGAAAGATAAGATTCAAAAATATGAATATTGAAATAACTATATAATCTTTCTAATTACTTCGTTCCCTATTTCTACTGATTGTGATCCTAGAGGAAATCAAATTCCACCGAGCTCAAACAAAATAACGGTGACTCAAGTAAACCAAAGTCACTGTTTTCTAGCTATTTGACTCCAACTTTTGCTGTTCTAGCAGTTGAACATTTAGTTACGATGAAAAAGAATCTTTTGATATCCATGGATCTTTGATTGATTCGATTAGATAGATCGGTCTAATCCTTGAAAACATTCTACATTCTGTTTCGCTATCTTGGATGGAATGGAAAATATGGTCCTTTTCTGATTTCAGATCCAAATTACGAGAATGTGTACAATTCCTTTCCTGAACCAGGGTATTCATAGGAGAGGTTGGACCCTCTATAGAAATAGAGTTTTTTCAAAATATAGACGAGAGCCTTCAACTCTGTGAATATAATGATAGAACGAATCACACTTTTACCACTAAACTATACCCGCCGCAATTTCATTGTATCATACAGATCGATTTTTTGTCCAATAGGGAAAAAAGTAATTATTAGATTCTAATAAGAATTTAATGCAAGTTCCTATCATCATATTTACCTATTCCCGAAAATTCAATTCCATAGGAGATGGTTCCTTTCAAATCCCCCCCCTTAACTTAAGAGTTTTTACTTTTGTAAGAACAATCCTTAATCAATATTAAAAGTAATATCCTATTACTTAAGTATGATTATAGTAATCATTTATATAGCTGTTATGATTATTAACACATTCCTTAGAATGGTTCAAGTGATTTTGCCATAGTTTTTCTTTATGAAAGATATAGAAAATGAAAATTATGATCATTTTCATAATTTTGATCCACTCTTAGTCTTTGAAACCTCTTTTTTACCCTTCCAATATGATCTATTCATTTTCAATCTATAACATTTCATCCAGATTATAGCCTGAAACAGGCTGTAATTATTAAAATTACAAAAAAAAAATATATAGAGGTGCTTATCTATTATCTATATAATAAAAAAAGTGATTGGAGAGGAAATAAAGAAATGATATCAGAGGGTCAAATTTTGATAGCCCTTTTTACTGCTTTTATAACAATTATTTTAGCTTTCAGATTAGGTAGAGCACTGTATTCTTCATAATTTGGTCAATTCTTATCCAGGAAAGATAATGGCCTGGCCAGATACTGGCCGGGCTAGAGAAAGCGAAAAATCGTTTGGAACGGAATAAAGAAATACAATTGGATTCTCACAAATGTTGGTCTTTATTTAGTCAAATGCTATATTCAGTTTAGATCTCCCATCTAGGAGAGATGGCTGAGCGGACTAAAGCGGTGGATTGCTAATCCGTTGTACAGACTATTTGTACCGAGGGTTCGAATCCCTCTCTCTCCGTTCAGTCACTTGAGATGACTCCTCAAAACCTATAGAAATAGACCCTTTTACAAAATCTACTTTCTAATCTTTTTCCATCACTATTCTTTACGCCCAGGATTTCGTCCTGGATCGTTCGATAGGAATCCAAAGATAAAGAGAGAAACAAAAAATATAACTACTGCGTAAACAAACACCTTAAGAGTAAGCATTATGTAATCTCCGGGATTCTTATTAGAATTACAACGGAATAGATCATCAATTTTTGTATCATATATTGGTACTTCAATCCCGAGCAAAGAAGAAAACAGATTCAGAATAAATTCAATTTTGAATATCTTTTTTTTTTCTTCTTTGCTCGGGATTGAACAGGGTTAAATAGGAACTCGAGTACTAATTAAACGATCCTAAACAAGTTTAGGATTATCACAATCAACAAATTTTTTTATCATCTTTTCAAACAAAAAATAGAGACAAGTATATAAATTGTCTAAAATAGAATAAAATTTGGAATGCATATACAAATTCTCATTCTTACTCGTTCTTTAAATAAATATCAAACATATGTTCTCTATAAATAGAAATAACATATTCTAATCAATATCTAATAGCCCGAACTCCAACTGTCATGGAGTTGATATTAACTAATCCGGGGTATTTTGATCTGTTGAGAATAATTGATGTACCACAAAATAAGCATCAGAGCAAGTAAAAAGAGTGTTACATCACTTTAATTAATGAAAGTGATCCAATCTAAATAGTTAGAATGTAACTATTGAAACAATCCATTTTTTTCATATCAAGTGAATACAAAAATGAATAAAAACTTTTTGTCAAATTATCGTTATCGAAAACTTACGGCAGCTTGCCAAGCAAAGGCTAATAAAAAAAACAACAGAGGAATAATTGGCATTATATTAACAATTGGATCGAAAATCGCATAAGCTTCGGGCAATTTGGCAAAAAAGGGATTATTCAAATGAAAAGCGGCATCGTCTAGACAAATAGGGAGGTTGAGGATAACTGGCATTTTGATTCTCCGATGAATAAAAATGATGTAAAGACCCAAAAGTTTTTGGCCAATCAATCGAATTTCTTCGGCAAGATTAGACTTTTAGTCTTCGAGTTGGAAGGAATCATTTCTTCATATAATATTTTAACCATTCTGATAGAGAATGACCAATGAATGTATATTCTTGTTTCTTTTTAGGTTCCTCTATAGAGGATATCTATTTTATTCACTCAAGAATCTATGCCCCTCGGGTTTTTCTATACATAATTGCATACCCCCAGATAAGAATGAATCTCTAATGAATTGCAATAAAACATTGCATCAATTTCTATTAATTGATTAAAATAAAACAACACCGATGGGGCGTGGCCAAGCGGTAAGGCAGCAGGTTTTGGTCCTGTTATTGCGAAGGTTCGAATCCTTCCGTCCCAGGTGGAACCGTATTCTTCTGAAAAATTGGAAAAAATCAAAAAGAATTTTTGATTTCTCATCCTTTCGTAGACTCTACTTATAGAACGGAAATATGATTTCAATAATATTTAAATAGAGAAAGGGATATTTTTGTGGTGTAGGATGAGAATACAGATCAAATTAAGATAGAGATAAAGTCTAATTTATGAAATTAGCCTATTGGATGTATGCTGGTCCTGCTCATATTGGAACCCTACGAGTAGCTAGTTCTTTCAAAAATGTGCATGCCATTATGCACGCTCCTCTAGGAGATGATTATTTTAATGTAATGCGTTCTATGTTAGGACGCGAAAGAGATTTTACTGCTGCTACTGCTAGCATAGTAGATCGTCACGTACTAGCACGTGGATCTCAAGAAAGAGTTGTGGATAATATTCTTCGGAAAGATAAGGAAGAACATCCTGATCTTATCATATTGACACCTACATGTACCTCTAGTATTTTGCAAGAAGATTTACAGAACTTTGTGAATAGAGCATCCATAATTTCTGATTCCGACGTCATTTTTGCAGATGTTGATCATTATCAAGTAAATGAAATTCAGGCAGCGGATAGAACTTTAGAACAGGTTGTTCGATATTATTTAGATAGATGTCATAGACAAGAAAAATGGGATCGGTTTCTAACCGATGCGCCTTCTGTCAATATAATTGGAATTTTTACATTGGGTTTTCATAATCAACACGATTGTCGTGAGTTAAGACGTTTATTACGAGATCTAAACATCGAAATTAATCAAATAATTCCTGAAGGAGGATCTGTAAAAGATCTTAAAAATTTACCAAAAGCTTGGTTCAATTTAATTCCTTATCGTGAAGTGGGTTTAATGACAGCGATGTATTTAAATAAAGAATATGGTATGCCTTACATATCTACAGCTCCCATGGGAGCTGTAGATATGGCGGAGTGGATCCGCCAGATTCAAAAAAATGTGAATACCTTAGCTCTTAGTTTATCGAGTAAAAGAGTGGATTATGAACCTTATATCGACGGACAAACTCGATTTGTTTCCCAAGCTGCTTGGTTTTCAAGATCTATTGATTGTCAGAATTTAACGGGCAAAGAAACAGTCGTTTTTGGTGATACAACTCATGCTGCTTTAATCACTAAGATACTTGTTCGAGAGATGGGAATTCGTGTGAGTTGTGCAGGTACTTATTGCAAACACGATGCGGAATGGTTCAAAGAGCAAATCCAAGGTTTCTGCGATGAAATACTTATCACAGATGATCATGCTGAGGTAGGAGATATGATCGCTCACATGGAACCATCTGCAATATTTGGTACTCAAATGGAACGTCATATTGGTAAACGTCTTGATATTCCTTGTGGAGTTATTTCCGCACCAGTTCATATACAAAATTTTCCCTTGGGATACCGACCCTTTCTAGGTTACGAAGGTACTAATCAAATAGCTGATCTAATTTATAACTCATTTGCTCTGGGTATGGAGGACCATCTTCTAGATATTTTTGGTGGTCATGATACTAAAGAAATAATATCCAAATCATTGTCTACGGATATAGGCCTAGTTTGGAATCCTGAAAGTAAACTAGAATTAAGTAAAATTCCTCGTTTTGCCAGAGAAAAGGTAGAAAGAAATACTGAGAAATTTGCACGACAAAAGGGGATTGAAACCATTACTGTCGAAGTAATGTACGCAGCTAAAGAAGCGTTGAATACCTAGCTAACTAGAACAAATAATTCTAAAAATGTATTGTAGAAATTGAGTTAATGACTATTCATAATTACATATCCATTTTGGATCAGATAAAGAGATATATCTTATGATAAAAATTCGTCTAAAACGATGTGGTAGAAAGCAACGTGCGACTTGAACGACATGATTAGTTCTGTGGATTATGACATCCGCCATTTTGACTGGAAGATGCTCTTAGCTCAACATTTATCTCCTTAAAAAGATATGTTTAATAATGGAGCTTGACCAATCAATTTATTTTTTCAATTAGGGGCAGAATCTAGGGTTAATGTAAATGAAATCAACGAGCTATAACCATTTTGTAAAAATACATTGAGCTTCAAAAAAAAAAAGAATAGCGAATTAGAATAACTCGGAAAGATTTCGAGAAAACTTGATCCAATTCTACAAGGATCAAACATTCCTATTGCTCGACGTGGAAAATAGCGGAATGTATGTTGCTATCATTCCGTAAGGACGGGAACCACCAGAGTACAGCTCGGACCTAATGATTCAGAAAAATAGATCTCAGAACAAGAAAATTATATTTTCGATCAAACGATTTGATCCATATAATGGATTGAGATATTATTTCGCATAAAATGGAGAGAGAAAATAGATGAAAGACGGCTCAAAAAGTGGAAATGTTTATACTATTTAAACAATATATTCTTATTTTTTGAGCATACTTGAGCTAAGAGTACAAATTCTATCTGTTATTCTCCTTAATAAGTAAAAGGACTAAGATATCTAATATTATCTATCTGTTCTATAGATAGGGAGATCCTATTGAAACAATTCAATTATTACTCGAGTCATATGATGATAAACCTTCATATACGTTTTACAGGGGGGGGGTAGAAGGGGGTATCTTGTCTATCTATCCCAATGAGCTACCTATCGAATTGTTGCAATTGACGTTAAGTCTCGAAGGGAAGAGCTCTTCAGGAATTGGCTTTTTATGATCCAATGAATAAGAATAAAACTAGTTTAATTTATAGTGATATTGTTCAGTTTCTCGAATTAGGAGCTCAACTTACGGAAACTGTTCATGGTATTTTTCTTATTTATCATTTTAAACGTGCTTTAAATTTATTAAAAAGGGGGAAGATACAAATAATGCGTCTACGTCTAGGTCCAATAAATTTCTCAATAACTTTCAATCATATAAGATTTTTTTATTATACACGTTTTGTGTCATGGTTGTTTTCTTATTATCCGTTTATATTTCTCTTATTATATGTTCATTTCATGTATTTTACTGCTGTGCGATCTTATATAGAGAAGCACATAAGGAATTATTTTCAAGGGGTATGGAAGAGATAAAAAAAACTAAGCTTGATATTTCTAATCATTTTTCATCTTAATGTAGTGCCAATCCAACAATCCTTCCCAACCTTTTGGGATTGACAATATGCATATTGTTTGGGATTGACAATATGCATATTGTTTGGGATTGACAATATGCATATTGTTTAAATATAATAAAAATGAGTATCTCCACCATGCATATTGACAATATGCATATTGTTTGAATATAACTAAAAGTTAGTATCTCCACCATTCATTTTTTTATGGTGAATTCGTTTAACGGATCAGAAATAACCTGATCCGGAAAGATCATTTGATTTGATTCAGAAATGGTAAATTGAAATTATATACCCTTGATGCTGAAAGGTTCTATTTCTGTCGTTCAATCAGAACGATTGTTAAAATCTCATATCGGTTCGAATAACTGCGTATTTTATTTTAACTGTATCTTTCGAAATAAGGGTTGCTAACTCAATGGTAGAGTACTCGGCTTTTAAGTGCGACTATGGTCTTTTACACATTCGGATGAACTACTCAATTCGTCTATACCATCGGTAAAATTAGTAAGACGGCGACTGATCCTGAAAAGTAAATAAAATGGAAAAAGCAGCATGTCGTTCTAAGAATCTCGACTTTCTTTTTTGATCAGAAGCGGATTTTATCCAAGGAATTCAATGCATGTTAAATGCATATTATTTACATGTGTGCATAATTTGTTTGAACAAATGGATCTTATTTTGAAATAAGATCAAATAAATTTGAGAGTGCGAGTTATTAAGTCAAGTGAGTCAATGGATAAAGCTGGATGGCTTGAATCATAAGTAAAACCAGAAGAACGAGCTTCTGTTACTCATTTCAACGAGTAATTCCCTTTACTAATCGGAAGTTAAGAGCCTTTTAGTCACCGATAAGGGAAGTTTTTCCCTGTAGTAAATCAGGGATTTCTACATCCACAATGAGTCCTAAGTACTCGAAGACAAATGTGTAAGAGAAATAGTGTACTGACCAGGTTAATTATATCCCATGAGTCAGGAGAGCGATCGGACCGCCAAAATAAAATATTTTCGTTCTTCCTCATGACGAATGAAGATTTATGATAAGAAAATTGTCAGATAGATATTTTCTATTATGTCCCGACTAGATCGCACCATGTATTATTTAATAATCCAAGAGGTTATTCTTGGGTCCGGGGTTTTTAAAAATGGATGAATTTCAAAGAAATGAAAACAAACATAGATCTTGGCAACAATTCTTTTTATATCCACTTTTTTTTCGGGAAGATCTTTACGCAATTGCTCATGATCATCATTTAGATAGATCTGGTTCCTCCGAACCAACGGAAATTTTAGTTTCTCATTTTTTTAGTTTCCTAACTGTAAAACGTTCGATTCGTCGGATACGTAAACAGAATAATTCAATTAGTTTGTTGCGGAATTGCGATCGAAATCAATTTAGTGAATGCAAAAAGAATTTTTGTTCTAAATCGCTACTAGAAGGTTTGACAGTTGTCTTGGAAGTTTCGTTCGCAATGCGATCAAAACATTTCATAGAAGGAATGGATGGATGGAATAGTATCCGATCTATCCATTGCATATTTCCTCTTATGGAGGATAAATTAACACATTCCAATTATATATCAGATATACGAGTGCCCTACTCAATTCATCCGGAAATTTTGGTTCGAATTTTTCGTCGCTGGATCCGAGATACTCCTTCTTTGCATTTATTACGATCCATTCTCCATGAATGGCAAAATAGTTTTAGTCGAGACAATTTGCAGAAAGCTATAATTACACCTCGAGAAAATACGAGGTTCTCTCTGTTCCTGTGGAATTCTTATGTGCATGAATGCGAATCGTTTTTAGTTCCTCTTGTGAAACGATTTTTTAATTCACAATCGTTGTTATATGGATCTTTTCCCGATCGAACTCATTTTGATAAAAAGATGAAACATATTGTTATATTTACACGTCAAATTTCAACAAAAAAGATCTGGTTGTTGAAGGATTCTTTCATGCATTATGTGAGATATGGAGAAAGATCCCTTATAGCTCTAAAGGGGACTCACCTCGAAGTGAAAAAATGGAGATATCATCTGTTTCATTTTTGGCAATACTATTTTCATCTTTGGTTTCAACCGTATAGGATACGTAGTCTTGAATTATCCAAGACTTATTCTTCTTTTTTAGGTTATTTTTTGCATGTTAAGATGAGACCTCTCGTGGTTAGAGCCAAAATGCTAGATAATTTATTCATTACTGATCTCATTACCAATGAATTAAAGCTAATAGCTCCGATTAGATCAATTCTTTTCTTTTTGGCTAAAGAAAAGTTTTGTGACATCTCAGGGTGGCCAATTAGTAAATTGTCTTGGACCAGTCTATCAGATGATGATATCCTCGATCGATTCGATCGAATTTGGATAAATCTTTTTCATTACTACAGTGGATCAATGAACCAAGATGGTTTATATCATATAAAGTATATACTTCTACTTTCATGTGCTAAAACTTTGGCCTGTAAACATAAAACTACGATACGTGTAGTTCGGGAACAATTAGGTTCAGAACTCTTTACAAAATCTTTTTCAAAAGAACGAGAATTCATTTCTTCGTCCTTTTCAAAAAATCGTTTAAAGAGAGAACGAATTTGGAATTCAGAAATTAGCCAGATAAATCCCCTGGCTAATTTCTGGCAAAATATGCAGAATAAACAAATAGAAAACTGATTTGACGAATGAAATGCTTATTGAGCAATTGCCAGGATCCATTTAGGATCCTATAGATCTTTTCCACCCGGAAATCCAACCAAATGATTAATAAATCACTACATGGAGAAAGCCGTGTGCAATGAAAATTGCAAGCACGGTTTGGGGAGAGATTTCTTACTCTTAGAAAAAGAGCAGATAATCCACTCCATCCGATGAGCTCCGGGTTCAAGTCCCGGGCAACCCAGAGTACTAGAATCTAGTACCTAAAGATATTTTTGTCTACTTATTCTGGATCCAATCCAATTCATGTTATCCATTTCTATTAACAAGCAAGAGAAGCAGCCCTTAAAAAAGGGGGGGGGGTAATAAATAATATTATTTATTTCCTTGAATCATAAAGAAAGAAGGAATGTTAATAGAGCGTAATACTGGTATTAATATCTACGGATATAGAGTATTGAAAAGTATTTCAATATGTGTGCGAAATAAGCATCTAATTTATGGAGGACGATACTATGAATTTCTATAGTATTCATAAAGATGTCAAAATATCGGTTGACATACAGATATGAATCATATTATACTGTTCAATAACAAGCCTTATGTGTATGCTTGGGAGCTTCTAATGATTAAATAAACCAAGTTATAACCATGACCGCAATTCTAGAAAGACGCGAAAGCGCAAGCCTATGGAATCGTTTTTGCGATTGGATCACTAGCACTGAAAACCGTCTTTACATTGGATGGTTCGGTGTCTTGATGATTCCTACCCTATTGACTGCAACCTCTGTATTCATTATCGCTTTCATTGCAGCTCCTCCAGTAGATATTGATGGTATTCGTGAACCTGTTTCCGGTTCTCTTCTTTATGGAAATAATATTATTTCCGGTGCTATTATTCCTACCTCTGCAGCCATTGGTCTGCATTTCTATCCCATCTGGGAAGCAGCTTCTGTTGATGAATGGCTATACAACGGTGGTCCCTATGAGCTAATCGTTCTACACTTCCTACTTGGTGTAGCTTGCTATATGGGTCGTGAGTGGGAGCTTAGCTTCCGTCTAGGTATGCGTCCTTGGATTGCTGTTGCATATTCAGCTCCAGTAGCAGCAGCTACTGCTGTTTTCTTGATTTACCCTATTGGTCAAGGAAGCTTCTCTGATGGTATGCCTCTAGGAATCTCTGGTACTTTCAATTTCATGATCGTATTCCAGGCTGAGCACAATATTCTTATGCATCCATTTCACATGCTAGGTGTAGCTGGCGTATTCGGCGGCTCTCTATTTAGTGCTATGCATGGTTCCTTGGTAACTTCGAGTTTGATCAGAGAAACTACCGAAAATGAGTCTGCTAATGCAGGTTACAAATTTGGTCAGGAAGAAGAAACCTACAATATTGTAGCTGCTCACGGTTATTTCGGCCGATTGATCTTCCAATATGCCAGTTTCAACAACTCCCGTTCTCTACATTTCTTTTTAGCTGCTTGGCCAGTAGTAGGTATCTGGTTTACTGCTTTGGGCATCAGCACTATGGCTTTCAACTTAAATGGATTCAATTTCAACCAATCTGTTGTTGACAGTCAAGGTCGTGTAATTAACACTTGGGCCGATATCATTAATCGTGCTAACCTTGGTATGGAAGTTATGCACGAACGTAATGCTCACAACTTCCCTCTGGATCTAGCTGCTGTTGAAGCTAATTCTATAGACGGCTAATTACTCAATCCGATGGATTGTTAGTGTGTTTCAATCCTTGAAAAGCAAAAAAAAGCAGTATCAAAACCGAAAGGTTTGGTACTGCTTTTTTTTGCTCTCATTTTTCTGTGATAAAACTAAAAGTTATTGCGAGCAGAGTGGAATAACTGTTTATTGTGCATCCAGCAGGAATTGAACCCGCAACTTCCCAATTATGAGTTGGGTGCTTTTACCATTCAGCCATGGATACATAATCCTAAGTATCGGCTCAGATCTTAAATTGAGTATCTGCCTACTGTTTTCAATAAAGAAATGCAACTAACTTGATCGAGAGTTGCATTCAAGGTTATTTATCTTGTATCTTGCAATGCATCACTTTGATGTCCAGTTAGAGCTTGCCAACTGAACTGACGAATTAAGAACTACTAATAGAATAGTTCATTATTAGAACCATTCTTCATTGAAATGGAATGACCGTAGCCAGAGACTGTCAATTAGTTTGGGGCGGACGTAGCCAAGTGGTTCCAAGGCAGTGGATTGTGAATCCACCACGCGCGGGTTCGATCCCCGTCGTTCGCCCGATAAAAAAATCGACCGGATCACGATTCATTGTGATTTGATATAATCAATCAAATGATGAGTGGTTCACGATAGACTGTTATCTATATATACATAGATAACAAATGTTGTATATATGTTATATACATATAACAAAATATAAGAAGAAAACAAAGATATTTCACATATAACACATTCATTTCCAGGCAGTAACCAAATCGAATTCCAAACCTATCTTCTGCTCTTATTATCTGCCATGCAGTAAATTGGTTTTTCCTCTCTATTATTTGAATAGAGAGAACTAAGTCTTCTTAATTAGCGGGTAGTTCCATCCGCTGCAAATTCATGAATAAAATTGCCTTTATCTGGGAATGAAGGAAGGGTCTTTTGCTTGGCTTCCTCCATTTACTCAGGAGAAATAAGGTTTAAGATGTGAGGGAGCTAAAAAAAAGCAGGGCCAAACAATGTAATATGCTACAATCATATAAATAAGGCAAAGTAAAACTCAAAATGAGATCTTCCGAATTTGTTATTCGGAAGATAAAAACGAAATAAAAGGAGATCAAAAGATGAAAATAGCAGTTTATGGAAAAGGCGGAATCGGTAAATCAACCACTAGTTGTAATATTTCAATTGCCCTAGCTAGACGTGGGGAAAAAGTGTTACAGATTGGATGTGATCCTAAACATGATAGTACTTTTACTCTAACAGGATTTTTGATACCTACAATTATAGATACTTTGCAGTCCAAAGATTATCATTATGAGGATATTTGGTCCGAAGATGTCATCCATAAAGGTTATGGAGGGGTAGATTGTGTGGAAGCTGGGGGGCCACCCGCAGGAGCTGGATGCGGGGGATATGTGGTAGGAGAAACTGTGAAATTGTTAAAAGAACTAAATGCATTTTACGAATATGATATAATATTATTTGATGTATTGGGTGACGTGGTTTGTGGAGGTTTTGCTGCTCCGTTGAACTATGCAGATTACTGCATCATTATCACAGATAATGGATTTGATGCATTATTTGCAGCTAATCGTATTACTGCTTCTATCAGGGAAAAAGCTCGTACACATCCACTCCGATTAGCAGGTTTGGTTGGAAATCGTACATCTAAAAGAGATCTTATCAATAAATATGTAGAAGCTTGTCCAATGTCCGTAATAGAAGTGTTACCTCTTATTGAAGATATTCGAGTTTCGAGAGTCAAGGGGAAAACCTTATTTGAAATGGTTGCATCCGAACCATCTCTTAATTATGTATGTGAATATTATTTAGACATAGCGGATCAAATATTGTCCCAACCAGAAGGTATTGTGCCAAAGGAGATTCCAGATCGGGAATTATTCAGTTTACTCTCTGACCTTTATCTCAATCCTATTGATGAGGGGAAAGATCAAAATAATAAGGAAAATTTATTTGGATTTACGACGATTTAATCAACATAGTTATAATCATTTATGTCAGTTAAAATTGATGAACCTCTCACTGTCGAATGTGAGACAGGTAATTATCATACTTTTTGTCCAATTAGCTGTGTATCTTGGTTATATCAAAAGATTGAAGATAGTTTCTTTTTAGTTGTGGGCACAAAGACATGCGGTTATTTTCTGCAAAATGCACTTGGAGTAATGATTTTTGCAGAACCTCGCTATGCAATGGCAGAATTGGAAGAAGGAGATATCTCGGCTCAATTGAATGATTATGAAGGATTAAAAAAGCTTTGTATTCGAATAAGAAAAGATAGAGACCCCAGCGTGATTATATGGATAGGTACTTGTACTACAGAGATAATCAAAATGGATTTGGAAGGTATGGCACCCAAACTAGAATGGGAAATTGGAATCCCAATTTTAGTGGCAAGAGCGAATGGACTCGATTATGCTTTTACTCAAGGAGAAGATACTGTGTTAGCTGCGATGGCACATCGTTGTCCAGAACCGGAATTCTCCGTTCGTGAACGAAAAGAAACTATACAAAATTTTTTCACTTTTCATTCTAGAAAAAAAGAGGAATTAGTTGAATATGCAAATCACCCTTCCTTAGTTCTTTTTGGATCTTTGCCGTCCAATGTGGCTTCTCAACTAAATCTAGAATTAAAACGTCAATCTATCAAGGTATCAGGTTGGTTACCTGCTCAAAAATATACTGATCTTCCATCATTAGGTGATGGAGTTTATGTTTGTGGTGTTAACCCATTTTTGAGTCGAACAGCGACAACTTTGGTAAGACGCGAAAAATGTCAATTAATTGGAGCTCCTTTTCCCATCGGTCCAGACGGAACGCGTGCTTGGATTGAAAAGATTTGTCCTGTATTTGGTGTTGAACCCCAAGGTTTGGAGGAAAGGGAGGAACGGATATGGAAAAGTTTAAAGGATTATCTTGATTTGGTACGTGGTAAATCTGTCTTTTTCATGGGAGATAATCTGCTAGAAGTATCTCTAGCAAGATTCTTAATCAGATGTGGAATGATTGTTCATGAAATTGGCATTCCATATATGGATAAGCGATATCAAGCTGCTGAATTATCACTTTTACAAGATACATGTATAAAGATGTGTGTACCAATACCACGAATTGTGGAGAAACCAGATAATTCGAATCAAATACGACGTATACGCGAATTACAACCCGATTTAGCTATCACGGGAATGGCTCATGCTAACCCGTTAGAGGCAAGAGGAATTAGTACTAAATGGTCAGTTGAATTTACTTTTGCTCAGATTCATGGGTTTGCCAATGCAAGAGATGTACTCGAATTGGTTACCCGACCTCTACGTCGTCAGAAAAATCTAGAAGACTTGGGTCCAACCACTTTGGTAAGAACTTAATCGGTTTAAAATGTTCAAGTAATTCTGGATCAAATTATTTGAGATAATTCGATCTATCTCATTTGATTTAACTTCTTGAAATATCAAGATATAGAAAATTATGTTTGTGAGATAAAGATCGAAATTGATTCAAATTCATATTATTTTGAATGATATTTGTGGATGTGAGCGATAACTAATATCGCTTTATTTTCATGGGAGATACCAAAAATGATTTCTATAATCATTTAAAATCTCCCCATGCTTATATGAGAGATATCAGAGTGATTTATGTAATTTCTAATGTTACACCACCGATGGACACGAAAACATTTTTTATTTTATTTATTAGATGGACTCAGACAAATGTAGAAGTACAAGTATGAGATTAGAAAAAAAAATGGATATTAAAGCTTTCCATAAATAAATGGAATTCTTCGCCGCGAGTAATAGTAATTAATAAATTTTATTGTTTTCCTTCTTATCTTATTATATATATATATATTCTATTTTTTTATGTAGAGCCTGTCCAGATGGACATACATAGATACATATAGATCTATGTCTACGTGCATAAACTCTTTTCATACCGGATGGGAGTTTGTATATGCGTTCCCTTTTCTAATCGAATCTTGATACATATGTATCATATATCAAACTCAAATCGAAAAAGATTTGATGGTTAGACTCAATATAATCTAATAAAAACTTAAACTGTTATAGGAGCTTTCCTTTTTGTACATGAGATGTGCGTAATAAATAATTATTGCCATATGAATAAAACTATTTTATTCATCCTATATTCTTCAATGAATATAGGAGAATACAAATGAATAATAATTTGTTTGCGGTCAGAGTCTTATCTTATTCTAGAAGATTATATATATATATAGATATATATATTTTTTTTCTTTTTTTGCACTCAATGAGAATCTTGTATTTCATAAAAATCAGGTGCAATATAGTCTTTGCGTAAAGGCCACCCAATCCAACTTTCTGGCATTAATATACGTTTTAGACATGGATGACTTTCATAAAATATTCCAAACATATCATAAGATTCCCGTTCCTGGAAATTAGCACCTTTCCAAATACGTAGAACAGACGGGATTCTGGGATCTTCCCTTGAGACAAAAACTTTTATACACACCTCTTCGGGTTGATCTGCATTATCCTTTATTCTCGTAAGATGATATACACTAGCTAAGGAACCCCCCGGTGCTACATCATAAGCACACTGAGAACGGAGATAATTAAAACCATAAACATATAGAGCAACAGCTATAGAGGCCCAATCCTCAGATTTGATCTGTAATGTTTCTGTGCCTTGGTAATCAAAACCCAAAGGTCTATGAGCTAACTTATGCTTGGCTAGCCAAGCAGATAATCGGCCTTGCATTTGATTACTATTTATTGTCAAAGTATCTGTATAAGGATTTGACATTTCTAATGGAATTTCAAAAATTTATTTCCTGCTCGTTACGTTTTACTAACTGTTATTCATTCGCCAGCAAACTCTCGTATTTTCGAATTTTTCAAAGAGTATGGTATCTCTGAAATGGATTCAGATGTTTTCGGAGTTATCTCTAAAGTCGATTCAAACCGAGATTCATAAGATTGATGAAAAAACTTCTCCTCCTTATTTTCAATAAGGATACTGGACCCAATATGAAACCTATGCTTTCTAGTGAAATATCTCTTTCCTTGTTTAAACTCGGTTCTATCTTCAGATATTTCTTGAGCTATTTTTTCACGAAGTTTTATTATAGCATCTATAATAGCTTCTGGTTTAGGAGGACAACCCGGCAAATAGATATCCACGGGAATTAACTTATCTACTCCGCGAACGGTACTATAAGAATCTGTACTAAACATTCCTCCTGTAATAGTACAGGCTCCCATAGCAATTACATATTTTGGTTCGGGCATCTGTTCATATAATCTCACTAAAGAAGGAGCCATTTTCATGGTCACAGTTCCGGCTGTTATAAGGAGGTCGGCTTGCCTAGGACTGGATCTTGGCACCAAACCGTAACGATCAAAGTCGAATCGCGAACCTATTAATGAAGCAAATTCGATAAAACAACAACTAGTACCATAAAGGAGCGGCCATAAACTAGAGAGTCTCGCCCAATTGGACAGATCGTTTAGAGTAGTTGAAATAACTGAATTCGGAGTTGCTTGATCAAGTAAAGAGGAGTCTATAGGATTTATCGCCGGCTTTAGATTTAGATAATTTTCTACTCGCCTTTTACCACTCCAAAATTTGGGAGTTAAGACCATTCCAATGCTCCTTTTCTCCATGCATAAACTAAACCAACAATTAAGATAATCACGAAAATAAAAGCTTCTATAAATGTAAATAGACCCAAAATATCAAAACTCATAGCCCACGGATAAAGAAAGACTGTTTCCACATCAAAAACAACGAAAACTAAAGCAAACATGTAATAACGAATTCTAAATTGGATCCAGGTATCTCCCATTGGTTCTATACCTGATTCATAACTAGTGGCTTTTTCCGGCCCTTTACTTATTGGAGCCAAACTTCTGGAAATTGAGAATGCCAGAATCGGAATAAGGCTGGATATGGATAAATATATCCAAAAAGTATCATATTCAGAAAATAGAAACATAAATAGATTCCTGTTTAAATAGATCAAATTCTTCTATTTATTATCAATTTATTAATCGCTTCTCTCCCCTCCCGAATGATTCATTATAATTACTTATATTAATTCAATGTTTCGTCTGTGACTTAACACGGAAATTAATAAAAGAATATTATGTAATACATTTGAAATAATCTAAGAAATGGTTTTAAAAGAACCCGTGCAGTTCGGCAGACTTCACGTTGGTTCGTGTTGTAATGTGTTAACCAATATGGTTTGATGTAAGGCAATTTTCTCTATTGAAATAAGGGGTCTTTCAGGGTCGTTGTTTCTAACGATGTGAGATGTGCTAGCAAGTTAAACTTTATCTATTTGTTCAATATTAAATATTGAATATTAATATGAAAAATAAAGTTGACAAACTTAGAGAACCTCGAATTAATAAAAAAAAATTGAAAAAAAAGGTTGACAAACCTGGCTGGATAATATTGATTATTATTTTATTTGAATAAGGGATAATGATGCCTTGATGATGAAATGGTAGACACGCGATACAGAGAATCGCGCGCAGGTTAAGAAAAACCGTGGGTACTCCACTAGCCTTCTCTGATGATCGTGCTCAGTACCACGCGAAACGTAAATAAACTATGTCCTCCCTCCGACAGCAATAAATCCCCACTATCTCGAGCAGCAGACGTGCTGAGCAATAAGAGTAGACAGAAAGATGTTTCGCGTTCGAACAACGTACAGGTTCGAGTCCTTTTCAAGGCATGCATATTTATATACATAAGCCTTTGGGTATATAAAATTTTTTGAACTAAACTACTATATTTGTTTAGATGATGAGACAAGACAGGCTTTCAGACCTATCAACCGAAATGTTTAATATTTCGTGAACCATACATAGTAAGTATTGGAAATAAGGGAAATTCCTTCATTTGAAAAAAGAAAAATAAATAATTTGAATGCGTGTTGATGCTTCAGTTTATTATACGAATAGCATGGTGCATAGAATGCATACGAACGATGCAGTGATGCTTTTCTAGCGGTCTAATTCGAATCGAAGAATGAAGGTTGCTCAGTTGTCCATATGCCCAGAAATGCAATGGATTCCGTATGAGAAACATTGCATCAAATTGATGCTATGTCTTTCTAGCAAATTGAAAAGACAATGGAGTTCGATTATATATGATTATAATCGATAATAATCTTTGATAAAAAAAATTATTATGTGCTCACATTCCGACATAATTATACGATCTATTGTTTAGTATCACAGAGATCTTGGGGAATAAGACTCTGTATCGCAGTCGAAAGAATTTTCATTCATATTTCCTCTTTACTCATTTTTTGAATAAATTATCTTCTGTGTAGATCGTTGGTTCCGCATTTAACAAAAAAAAATTCGATGCTTTTTAATCGCAATTTAGCATCGGATCATAGGGACAATATGAGAGAGAAGGAATAGAAGAGTTTCCTAATTGTATAGGGCTATACGGGCTCGAACCGTAGACCTTCTCGGTAGAACAGATCAAATTTCTTAGTACCAAAATGATTCGAGCTGTTCCAAGAACCCAACATGCATTTTTATTGCATTGGGCTCTTTCATTAACTGATGGAAAGATCAGTTAGTCTGCCATTCTCTTCTTTCTAGAAAGATAATAAGATGGCTCCGTTTGCTTCAAACAAAAATGTTTTGAAAGCAATCCCAAAGTGCTTCAAAAGGTTCCCTTGACGTAGGTCTGTCATGCTTAGACATAGATTCTCCAAATGGAGTCTCTATCACTCCAAAAGAATAATATGAGACTTCATACACCTCAAAGTTCATAGAGCGAAAAGAATTCTTTTTTGAGGTCCTCGTATTGTACTCATTACGTCTGACATTGAACGTCCCCGAGATTGACCATATCAACTAGATCTATAGTTCGAATCAGAGCGAACTTCATCTTTGTCATGCTATTGTTCTCCCAATTCATAGAGTAAGACTCAAATCCATTTTCTGGACCGGATGAACCAATAAACTCTTCTGAAAACCATTGGCGCACGTGTAAACGAGGTGCTCTACCTAGCTGAGCTATAGCCCTTCACAGTTTAGTCTTGAAGATATACTAACAAAATGGATCACTTTATGTCAAGACGGATTCAATTTAATTGCCTCATTCGAGGCATATTGTTTATATGTTGAATTATGCCTAGAATTGTTTCTAGGTACGACTCTATCTATGATAATAAATAACCCACTTAACTCAGTGGTTAGAGTATCGCTTTCATACGGCGAGAGTCATTGGTTCAAATCCAATAGTAGGTAAAACTTATTTGATGCGATTGAGTAATCAAATAAGTTTTACTACATTTATTTTATAAGTCAATTATTTCCCTTTAAATAATGATCTATTTTTAGATCATTATCGAAGTTGAACTTTACAAAGAAAAAGATTACTAAGTAAGTTAAAGTTATAACTCTCAATGATTATTGACTGATCAACTCATTACAGAGCATTTGTGCTTTTTTCAGTTTTTTGCTAGTATTAGCAATTGGAATCAATATCCTTTTTTTTTATTTATTTTTTATGAGAACCAATCCTTTTATTCTTGGGGTTTCCGCACTTGTAGAAAAGAAGGCAGGACGTATTGCTCAGATCATCGGCCCAGTATTAGATGTATCTTTCCCTCCAGGTAATATGCCTAGAATTTACAATTCATTGATAGTTAAGGATAACGATACAACTGGTCAGCCAATAAGTGTGACTTGTGAGGTACAACAATTATTAGGAAATAATAAGGTTAGAGCTGTAGCTATGAGTGCTACAGACGGTTTGATGAGAGGAATGAGAGTAATTGATACAGGAGGTCCACTTAGTGTTCCAGTTGGTGAAACTACTCTCGGGAGAATTTTTAATGTTCTTGGGGAACCCGTTGATAACTTAGGTCCTGTAGATGCTCTCACAACATCTCCTATTCATAGATCTGCTCCCGCCTTTACACAGTTGGATACCAAATTTTCAATCTTTGAAACAGGCATTAAAGTAGTGGATCTTTTAGCTCCTTATCGCCGTGGGGGAAAAATTGGATTATTCGGGGGAGCTGGAGTGGGTAAAACAGTGTTAATTATGGAATTAATCAACAACATTGCTAAGGCTCATGGAGGTGTTTCTGTATTTGGCGGAGTAGGAGAACGTACCCGTGAAGGAAATGATCTTTACAAGGAAATGAAAGAATCGGGAGTCATTAATGAACAAAATATATCAGAATCCAAAGTAGCTCTGGTCTATGGTCAGATGAATGAACCACCAGGAGCTCGTATGAGAGTTGGTTTAACTGCTTTAACTATGGCTGAATATTTCCGAGATGTCAATAAACAAGATGTACTCCTATTTATTGACAATATCTTCCGCTTTGTCCAAGCAGGATCAGAGGTATCCGCATTATTAGGCAGAATGCCTTCCGCGGTGGGTTATCAGCCAACTCTTAGCACGGAAATGGGTTCTTTACAAGAGAGAATAACTTCTACCAAAGAGGGATCTATAACCTCTATTCAAGCAGTTTATGTACCTGCAGATGACTTGACTGATCCCGCTCCTGCTACAACATTCGCACATTTAGATGCTACTACTGTACTATCGAGAGGATTAGCTGCCAAGGGGATCTATCCAGCGGTAGATCCGCTAGATTCCACGTCAACTATGCTCCAACCTTCGATCGTAGGCGAAGAACATTATGAAACTGCACAAGGAGTTAAACAAACTTTGCAACGTTATAAGGAACTTCAAGATATTATAGCGATTCTTGGATTAGACGAATTATCAGAAGACGATCGTTTAATCGTGGCAAGAGCAAGAAAAATTGAACGATTTTTGTCACAACCCTTTTTTGTAGCGGAGGTATTCACTGGTTCCCCCGGTAAATATGTTAGTCTAATAGAAACAATTAGAGGTTTTCAAATGATCCTTTCCGGAGAATTAGATGGTCTACCCGAACAGTCTTTTTATTTGGTGGGTAACATTGATGAAGCTACCGCAAAGGCTATGAACTTAAAAGAAATTTAAAGAAACAAAATGAACCTAAATCTTCGTGTACTCACTCCCAATCGAGTTGTTTGGGATTCAGAAGTTCAAGAAATAATACTAACTACCAATAGTGGTCAAATGGGTGTATTACCCAACCATATTGCAATTGTAACAGCTTTAGATATAGGAGTCATGAAAATACGACTCAAAACCCAATGGTCAACTATGGCTTTGATGGGCGGTTTTGCCAAGATAGACAATAATGAAATCACATTATTGGTAAATAATGCAGAAAGAGGTATTGATATTGATCTTCAAGAGGCTCAGGAAATTTTTAGATTAGCTAAAGCTGATCGTGCGCGAGCTGAAGGCAAGAGACAAGCAATCGAGGCTGATGTAGCTCTCAAAAGAGCTAGAACACGACTAGAGGCTGCTGATGCGATTTTGTTGAGATAAATAGATATTCATCCAATGAAATTGGAAGTAAATGGATAACGATCAGAAGTCTTCAACTTGCTGAGCCAATTAATTAGTAACATTTCTACCTATGCCCATACCGTCTGCTATTGCAATTTTTTTTTTTCATTTTCTTTTTCGCCTAAAATGAAATGTATCACATTTACTTCTAATATAGAATAAATGTGAATTGCGGAAAGGTCCGCAGGTTAATCGAAATAAAAAATCGGGTTGCGTCATACATACATAACATGATACAATATCACTTGAAAGAAAAGCCTTTTTGACAATAAAGGCTACAAAATGTGTATTTTGTACAAAATTTTTTGAATACAAAAGTGATTCTTTACGTTCGACACCCAGGTCGAGTAGACCTCGTTCTTGTAAGAGCTATTAACCAATAAATCATAGGGAGGGACTTATTTATGTCACCAAAAACAGAGACTAAAGCAAGTGTCGGATTCAAAGCTGGTGTTAAAGATTACAGATTAACTTATTATACTCCGGAATATGCAACCAAAGATACTGATATCTTGGCAGCATTCCGAGTCACTCCGCAGCCTGGAGTACCCCCCGAAGAAGCGGGAGCAGCAGTAGCTGCCGAATCTTCGACTGGTACGTGGACCACTGTTTGGACCGATGGACTTACCAGTCTTGATCGTTACAAGGGCCGATGCTACGATATTGAACCCGTTCCTGGAGAGGAAAATCAATTTATTGCCTATGTAGCTTACCCCTTAGATCTTTTTGAAGAAGGTTCTGTTACTAACCTGTTCACTTCTATTGTAGGTAATGTATTTGGATTCAAAGCCTTACGGGCTCTACGTCTGGAAGATTTACGAATTCCTCCTGCTTATTCAAAAACTTTCCAAGGACCACCACATGGTATTCAAGTGGAAAGAGATAAATTAAACAAATATGGTCGTCCTTTGTTGGGATGTACTATCAAACCAAAATTGGGTCTATCTGCCAAGAATTATGGTAGAGCGGTTTATGAATGTCTCCGTGGTGGACTTGATTTTACCAAGGATGATGAAAACGTGAATTCCCAACCATTTATGCGCTGGAGAGATCGTTTCTGCTTTTGTGCAGAAGCACTTTATAAAGCTCAGGCTGAGACGGGTGAGATTAAGGGACATTACCTGAATGCTACTGCAGGTACGTGTGAAGAAATGATGAAAAGAGCAGTATTCGCCAGAGAATTGGGAGTTCCTATCGTCATGCATGACTATCTGACTGGAGGTTTTACGGCAAATACTTCGTTGGCTCATTATTGCCGAGATAACGGCCTACTTCTTCACATTCACCGCGCAATGCACGCAGTTATTGACAGACAAAGAAATCATGGTATGCACTTCCGTGTACTGGCTAAAGCACTACGTATGTCTGGTGGAGATCATATTCACGCTGGTACTGTAGTAGGTAAACTTGAAGGAGAACGAGAAGTCACTTTGGGTTTTGTTGATCTATTACGTGATGATTTTATTGAAAAAGACCGAAGTCGTGGTATTTATTTCACTCAAGATTGGGTCTCTATGCCGGGTGTTTTGCCTGTAGCTTCAGGAGGTATTCACGTTTGGCATATGCCTGCTCTGACCGAGATCTTTGGGGATGATTCCGTATTACAGTTTGGTGGAGGAACTTTGGGGCACCCTTGGGGAAATGCACCTGGTGCAGTGGCTAATCGAGTCGCTTTAGAAGCTTGTGTACAAGCCCGTAATGAAGGACGTGATCTTGCGCGTGAAGGTAATGAAGTGATCCGCGAAGCTACTAAATGGAGTCCTGAACTAGCTGCCGCTTGTGAAGTATGGAAAGAAATCAAATTTGAATTTGATACGATTGATCGCTTGTAATCAAGTGACTTTCATCTGTTTGGTCCCTTAATCAAATCGAACTCGGCCCAATCTTTTCTTTTAAGATTGAGCCGAATACCAAATAGATGGGAATAGATAATTCGGCTAGAAAAAAGGTCTTACCTCTCGATTTTCTGGATTATTCGATCGGGTCGGTGGATCAGTAGATCCAGGCCCAGGGGGCAAGGGGCTTCAATCTCTTCTAGCCCGCGCCCAAAGTGGGCTAAAGATAATGTTATCTTTCACAAATTAAATCCTTATGATTGACTGGATTTGTCAAATCTGTTGTAATCTAATAAAAGCTAATTTTGACTCGGCTTTGTCTGGAGCTTTAAGAATAAAGTAAAAAAAAAAAAAAGGTACAATAGCGTATTATCTATTTCAAAAGATATTTTATTAAGTCCACTGTTCATTATTTTTCAACGAATCATCGTGAATTCGTTGGACAGATCAGAAAGAACCTGATGGAGACTTCATTTTCTGCTTTTTTGATCAGAAGCGGATTTTATCTATTCAAGGAATCAAGTATATATATATATATAATATATATATACTATACGCTATTTGAACAAAAAAATGAATTACGACGATAAGATCGAATGAATTCTCGATTAAGTCGAGTGAGTCAAATAGATAAATTTCTTTTTTTCGAAAAATACAAAAAAGATCTTTTTGCCCAAGATCTAAAAAATGGAATAAAAATGAAGCAAAATTTCTATTTTATCTGTTCAAAGTTGTACATTAACAATATGTAGAAAAAATATAGGAAAATGTGTGAGGAAAACAAGGATTCTGAATATATCGAAACAAAACCCGTAGAAGACAGATTCAATTCGGAACGTTTTAAGCATTTGTGGTTTTTGTGCGAAAATTGTGAGACCCTTCTTTATAAGAAATCTTTAGTAGAACAAAAAGGTGTTTGCGCAGAATGTGGAGCTACTCTGCAAATGACTAGTTCAGAACGAATTGAACTTTTAATTGATAATGGCACTTGGCGCCCTATGGCCATGAATTTATCTACGATAGATCTTTTAGAGAAAAAACATACGACGTTTGACATCAAAACGGTTCGAAAGGTCTCACTTTTATTGTACAAAGTAATTTATCACAAATATTTTTACAAAGAGTTTTTTCAAAAAAATACTAAAGCGTTGAAAACATTAGTGGCATACAACAATACTCTTGTTAATATCCTTAAGGTTGTACTAGAAAAAAAATTCATAAAATATTTGAATTTAGATGCAAAAGAAACTATTAAGATACTGCAAGACATTATTGGTACAGGTTTGAAAACAGTTCAATTTGTACTTCTTGAAATACGTAAAAGAATAAAAGATGAATTACATAGGTTTGCGCTTTTAAATAAAGCATTAGAAAATGAGCAAATTTCTAGGTTGCTTCCTCAAACTTCTTCGGAAGATAGGGGGAATGACGAGTTTGAAATCATTTCTATAGAATTCAAAAAAATGGCCCTTAAATTTGAAAAATTACTAATTTTGGAATTGCTAATAAAATTAAATAAACAATTAGCCCACTTAGAAGAACAACTACTTTCACAAGATAAGTTCTTGAAAGTAGTGGCGGTAAATTTAGTCAAACTAGAACTTTATTTTCCGGAAGAAAAAAGAAAAACAAGAAAAATAAAAAAAATATTTCCTTTTTATCCGGGAAATGATCCAGAGACAGATTACTTTTTATGGCTGCGAAAACATATGGCGATCTGTTTGATGGAAAGATATCTGGTCTTGAAAAAATTTAAATATTGGTTTAAAAATCGTTGTTGTGGTTTACTCAAAGGAGAAGAATCTTCTCGTTTTGGTTCTGATATTCTAGTAGAATACGTGAAAAAACAAGATCACTACGCGTGTTATAATATCATGAATAATATCATGCATGATGATCCACACTATAGTACAAATAGTGCGGAGTTATTTAACCAAATAGAGAATCTCTACCTTCATCACAAGAAGAATGAAAAAGATTGTGACAACAATTTCTTGCCGTATACTGAAGATACTAAGAGTATCTATTTCTATTTACTAGAGATAATGAAAGAGTTTTCTACATTAGCACTAGATAGCAAAGAAAAATTTTGTAAGAAAAAAGAAACTTATATAGAAGATACTGAAGATATTGAAGATACTGAGGATATTGAGGAAGAATTTCCTTTAAGTTATCACTCTTTAACTAAAGAAGAAAAAGAGTATGTCGACGCTAACGTAAAACTAATAAAGAGTACACTTAATCTAGGAAAGGAAGAATTTATAGAAACAGAAGAACAATCTTATGAAGATTATAATACTTCCTATCAAAAAGAAACAGGTTTACCCGACGCTATTCAAACAGGCATAGGTGAAATAAATGGTATTACTGTCGCACTCGGAGTTATGGATTTTCAATTCATGGGAGGCAGTATGGGCTCGGTAGTGGGTGAAAAAATAACCCGTTTAATACAGTATGCTACTGAGAATTTTCTTCCATTAATTCTCGTATGTGCTTCTGGCGGAGCGCGCATGCAAGAAGGAAGTTTTAGCTTAATGCAAATGAATAAAATAGCTGCTGTGTTGCATACACATCAAAAGGAGAAAAATTTACTATATATTTCAGTTCTTACATCTCCAACAACTGGTGGAGTCACTGCTAGTTTTGGTATGTTGGCTAATGTCACGATTGTCGAGCCTAATGCATACATTGCATTTGCGGGTAAAAGAGTTATTGAACAGACATTAAACCAGATAGTAGATGATGAAGATCAAATATCTGATTCTTTATTTGATTTTGGAATGTTTGATAGCATGGTTCCACGAGCTCTTTTAAAAAATGTTCTGAGCGAGACAATTGAAATGTACATGTATAGTGATTGAAAGGTCGGAATAATTCATTTTATTATATTCATTTTATTCTAAGATTCCCAAAAACAAGTCTTGATCCCTTAAGAATTGTTTTTTGGGGATCAAAATTATGCATAAAGTTTTTAAATTATGTAGAGGTTTTGTACCTTTTTTTAGTCTACATTTATACTAATGTATGTGTTTATAACACATTCTATTATAATTAGAAACATATTTATAATTATAATAGAAATATTCTATTTTATAATAAAATTTATATGTTTTTTGTTTAGCTCAAACATAAAAAAAAGCAAAAAGTTTTTATTATGCACTTTTTTCTTACTAATAAAAAAAAATATTTATTTAATATATAATAAAAATAAATAGATGGCCATGGAAGAAAAAGAAGATTAAAAAATGGATGTAGCCAACATACCTAAAGTGCCCTATCAGGGGCCGGAAGAAGAGGAACCAAACTGGGTCGAGATATATCACAGGTTATTTTTCGGGAGATATTTTTTTTTAGCTAGACCGCTAGAAAAACAACCTGCAGATCAAATCATGAAAAGTATGATTTATTTAAATCAAGCAGATCAAACAAAGGATTTTATGTTCTTTCTTCACTGTCGAGGTGGAGGAATGGTACAGGGAGTCGCTGTTTATGATACTATGCAATACGTAACAGGGGATGTATTTACAATAGGCGTCGGGTTAAATGCTTCAATGGGAGCTTTCCTTCTACACGGGGGGACGTTTACTAAACGGGTAATGACCGAAAACGCTTCAATTATGCTTCACCAACCCCATATGTCTCCTTATGATCGTCGCTCCACTTCAATAGAATCAGGCTTCGATTCAGAGTATCTGGCCGAATTGCGGTCGTATGTTGTGGACACTTATATAAGAACGACAAAGCAAGATTATGACATAATTACTTATCTCTTAGAAAGAGATATTTATATGACACCAGAGGAGGCGATAGAGTTTGGTCTTGTCGACGCAATCGGCATAGAAGGACTGGATTTTCTACCTACATCGTATGATTATGACGATGATCATGATGACCATGATTGTGATGATGGTTTTATTGGTTGTTTTGATGATGATCGTGAGGTCATGGTAGTATAATGAAATCGATTAATGATTGCTCTGCGTTTGCGGAATCTACCAATCGTTGGCCTAGGGAACTTGAAGATCGGTATAATTTGAAGATTGGCCTGCAGAATAGTATTCACCATGGGCTCCCACAACATTGGATTCTGGTGGGCCAAACAATATTCCCGTCCTGGACCACCGCAAAGAGAACTATAGTTCTGCGGGGAAGAACTATAGTTCTGCGAAAATATTAATTCTAAATTAATGTTTCGATTTAGATAGTTTCCAATTCATCTGGAAGCAAAAAAGCAAAAAATAATAGAAAGATTGGGCTTTAGTTCTATATAAAAATAGAAGAAGTACCATATAAAGATTTAAAAGATAGAAATTGAACTATGAGTAAAGACCTCATAATTATGAGCTATGATTCAAAGAAAGTTCGCGGGATTCCAAATTTTCTACGGCACCCTTTGAAACAACTTGGATGAGCTCCCTATTGATTTAATTTGATTTAATAACATAGAATTGCTTTTTTAATTCAAAAATTAATCTTTTTTTTTTGCAATTTTTAGCTACTAAATAAACCATCCATAGCTGTGTAACCCTATTCCTAATAGATCAACCCCTAAATAGCAGGTCCAAACTAGAATAAATCCTAGAGAAGCAACAATTGCCGATTTTTCTCCTTTCCAACCCCTGTTTATTCTGGTATGTAGATAAATTGCAAATATAATCCAAGTGATTAGTGCCCAAGTCTCTTTTGGATCCCAGCTCCAATAAGATCCCCATGCTTCGTTGGCCCATACTGCCCCGGAAAGTATACCTATAGTTAAAAGAGAAAATCCTAGACCAATGGCACGATAACTCAATTGGTCTAATTGGTGAGTAAATACCCATTTACGATAATTTATAAATGGAAAGCAAAAAGAATTTTTCAATTCCTTTTTTTCTTGGTCGTGTGAATACCGATTTTTATTGAATAAAAAGGAATTATTCACATTAAGAATAATCTTTTTATTTATTTGGGACGTAATGACCAAAAAAGCTATCGATGATAGGGATCCACATAAAAGAGTTGCATAACTGAGCAATATCATACTTACATGCATCATTAACCAATGAGATTGTAAAGCGGGTACTAACATTGCAGATTGCTGCATTTTATCCGGAAGACCTAAAGTAGCAAAACCATGAGTTAACATAGCACTTGGTGCGGTGATTGCACCTAACCGCCAAACATCTTGGCCCCGTACTTCTATAGCTATATGAATCATGGAGGAAGTCCATGAAAGGAACATGAATGACTCATACAAATTACTTAATGGTAAATGTCCCGAATAGAGCGAACGAGTAACTAATACTCCCGTTATACAAATACACGTCAATATCATGCCTTTTCCTCCCGAATTACTTAGTTCTTTACTTTTATAAACTAAGGTTCCCCAATAAATGAGAGTGACAACAAAAGTAAGAGAAAAAGAGACATGAGCCGATATATGTTCTAGAGTTATAAATATCATAATAAACCCATTTGTTCATTTTATTTAAAATAGGATTCGTAAGAGAAAGATAAAATCGATTGATATGTCATCGATCATATTGACATAGATCGAACAATGATAGTAATTGCCTATATAGGCACTCCATAAGTAATAGATATAGATATAAGTAATTTATATGAAAGGGATTGAACCCATAGTATCTTATTAACAATAATGCCGCCACTCGGATTCGAACCGAGATGCTCTAGCACTGCTTCCTAAGAGCAGCGTGTCTACCAATTTCACCATGGCGGCTTAGTATTTTAGTATTGTTTAGTCAATATATTAGACTATTTTCCCGAGATTGTCAATGCTAATTTCTCTATTCAATGTCCGAATTGACATTAAATAGAGAAATGCAATGTTGGTCGTTATAACGGAGTATGGCGCAGTTTGGTAGCGTGCCATCTTGGGGTGGTGGAGGTCGTGGGTTCAAATCCTGCTGCTCCGAAATGAACGGTAAACATTAATATATTCTTTTTCGTTCCAAAGGTTTCTATGGGAGATGTACAAATAATACATCTCCCGTAAAAACAGCATCAATCATTTAAAGAAATTTTGAAAAGTAACTTAAGTAACTTGGTAAATATGATCATTTTTTTTTTTCTTTTTAAAAAAAGATTTGAATTTTCCCTAATTTTCGTATCTCTGCTACGAATCGGGATTGCTTCTTATAGTTCAAAATGATTTTAGCTCGGTTTTCTGGAAAAAGTCGAATTAGCCAGTCTGGCATAAACTTGAAAAAAGAAAACGCTAGATGAGTGAAAAAATCATACCTAAATATAGAATATACAGATTTAAATGCAGATTTACTACGCGCAGGAACATCTTTTTTTAGTCGACTAAGATAACTAAATAGAGAACCTAGTTTAGAAGATATATATTTAGATGTAGACTTTACCCACACAGGAATAGATATAGAGGATCCATAATTTTTTATTTTTTGCCAAAAAATAGTAGGTTTAGTAGGTCTTCCAAACAAAAATTCCCTTCTAGTTCCCTTTAGAGAGAGAACTTTCTCTCTAAGTTCCTTTAGAAATTTTCTAAGTTTTGTAAGAAGTTCATTACACGGGGAGCGGTCAGAAGGAAAAGACGAACTTATGCTACAAAAAGAGTCCGTTTTCGACTCCTTTACCTCATTCATAGTTTCATTTTGTTCAAAAACCGGTGAATGTTTCCTACCCAAGAAACTTTTGGTACGATTTCCCAGATCTTGAAGAATCTCTCTTATTGAAACAAAACTATGTTTTATAAGATACAAACTATTTTGTATATGTTCCCAATGATCTATTTTAGGATACATCCGGACCCTCAACATAGCAGATCGACTACCATTATTCGTATTCCACCAATATCTATTCATGCAAATAAGATCTTCTAATCGATAACGAGGCCAAAGAAAACGTCTTATCTTTTGCCTTGTGTCTATGATAAGAGGTTCATCTTTTTCCATGAGATTTTCGTCATTTGGTATCTCTTTACTATTTAATTCTGTACTTTCATCTAAATGATTTTCCAGATTCAAAAGATTCAAAATTCGAAATTCTCTACGACGTCTTGGAAGAAAAATATCTTCGAAAATGAAAGAACTTGAAATTTTCTCATTTACATTCTCAATAGTTTTTCTTTTTCTTCGTTCAGATCTATCAAAAAGATTTACATCTTTTCTTCTCTTCTTTAATTTTAGGAAGAGACTCGCAATCTTATATATCAAGAATCGGTCATTAAAGTACCCCGGTAGAAGTGGCATAGATCGTCTATGCTTATCGGCAAAAATTCTGAAAAAATCACCCTTGTTACTCTTGAAGCAACTCTTAAGATACAACATAGTCTCCAATAATTGCAAGTCAAGTTCTCCATTCTCCAAATATGGCAGAGTGAGTTGGGCTACAGCGGCCTGATTGCCTAATTTCTTTTTGTCTAAGAAACGAGTCGCATTTCTGCCCTTAGAAAGCCAAGGAGCTAGTGGCAGCTTTTCGAGCTTGTATTTTGTTCTCCAAACGCGAATATTTTTCGCCATTTCTCGATACGGCAATTTCTCTGTTTTTTTCTTTGGTGTATCTTCTTGTTTACCTTGCTTTCGCAGTTTTTCCAGTCTTCTGCCTTCTCTTTCCAGGCGCTTTTTCTCCTTCAGGCGTTGTATTTTTGGGTCTTTTTCTTTCTTCTCTTCTTTCGGTTTCCTCTTGGGTTCTTGTGTTAGAACCTTCTTTTTTCTCTTCTTATTATCCGGTTCAGAATCCAATTTCGATTTGACTTCATCCCACGCATTCTTATCACCTTTTGCATATCTCTTAGCATCTCGTTTCAAAATGAGTTTTTTTAGTTCTATTCGTACTTTCTCCTTCTCCATATTTATTTTTTCAAGATTTTTTTTATGGCGATATATATTCCTAAAGTCTCGAACTAGAAAATTATTTATTTTCTTTCTAATTTTAGATTTATGACGCCATTTTTCTTGAATTTTTCGGAGCTTTTCTTGTTTTTCTCTTTCTTTTTGTTTTCTAAGCTCTTCAGCTTTTCGAGCAGCCTGTTTTTCACGCTGCCGAGCTTTCACCGCTTTTCTGTGTTCTTCTATTCGTTTCTTTGCTTCTTGCATCCTCTCCCACCGCTTTTGTTCATCTTCTCTCTTGAACGCCTTTTTGAGGTTATTAACTTCTTCTGGAGTAGTTGCCGCTTCGAGTTTTTCCAACCTATGTTCTTTCGTCCTTTGCCTCTCTTGCCTTCGTTTCTTCCTTTCCTCTTTAATCCTTTGGAGTGCTAGGAACTTACTTCGCCTTTTGTCTGCTTTCTTCTTGAGACTTTCCATCACAAAAGCATCAACATCGAAGTCTTCGGCTACTTCAATCTCTTTAAACTCCCACATTTTTCTAATGTGTTTTCTGATTATATGCGGAGGATAAAGGTCACCAAGTTTTCTGGCATTCTTGACCTTTCTTGTGAGATCTGGGAACAACCAGAATTGGAAGTGATAATACGAGTTCTTTTTAGTTGTAAAAGAATCCGAATTCTTCTTCTTCTTGGCAGAATCGGGGTTCTCCTTCCTCTTGGAAGAATCGTAATTCTTCTTCTTCTTCCTCTTGGAATAAGAGGGATCCTTCATTCTTTTAAATTTGGCAATAGCTTTATGGTCTGGTTCCGGGATATATTGGACCGCGGGTCCGTGATTATCCTCTTTCATATGATCCAAGTAACTGTATGCTAAAAGTTCATATCTGTGACGTTTGATCCTATTTTGGAGTCGTCTTAGAAAAGACGCAAATTGTTTGTCTCCCAAAAAAGATGCAAATTCGCTCCATCCCAATCGGTTACCAATTCCATTTTTCTTTTTCCCTTTTTTCTTTTTCTGCGGTGCTATTCTGTAGCCAGAACACCATTTTAACCATTGTTTCCAATGTTTAACCGTTAAATCTTGAGGATTTTTACAATCCAATATCCCTTGCAAATCTAAAAATTCTTTGACATTTTTTTTGATGAAAGGAGTCGATGCTCTTGATTCTAATAAATCCTTCGCATAGGATCCCTTCATGGATCTTATTTGTTGCCAGATTTTATGAAAAACATATGCTTGAGATATTTGTTTTGTATCCTTTTTGATTTGTTTTGTATCCTTTTTGATAATGGGGTTGATAATTCTATTCCTATTGAATAGTTTTAAAATTGGTTCAATTTTTATCATCAATTGCATGTAAAATTGCAAACTGGACTCGATGAGATTGAAAATGCTTATTTTGAGATCAATAACTGTTAGTTTCGTCCTAAAATAAAGAACTTTCATAAAATAGGGCAATTTCTTCCTAATGAATCGAGTGCTCTTCCTTTGTAAGATAGAACCCCAAATTTTGATTCGAACCAATTCTTTTTTTAATCTCGATTTTATGTCAGGAGAAGGCTGATCCATTTTGTTTTTAAAATCAGCTTGCAACTGTTTATAAATCTCTAAATTCACCAGATACTCTTCATTCATCTGCTTGATTCGATCATTCATCGCGGTTTTCCAATCATCTGGATCTGGAAGATCCAGATCTGGTTCGACCTGCATTGAAAATGGTTCTAATGGATCTTGTACAACCTCTAAAGAAAATTGAAAATTTGACGTAGGCCTGGTCCGAATGATTACGGGAAGCTGATCATTTGGTTTAGCTTTTTCTGTACTCTCAATATCTGATCGAATGTTTATCTTTATGGTCTTTGCTGAGCAAAGCAGTTCTATCCATTGGATTATCGGTTTAATCCATTCGATAATAGGGTTTATCCTTTCGATAATAACTTTTGCCCGATGGGACGTATAATTCCAAATCCATTCGCCAATAGGTTTCCAAAAAGAAGGTACTTTTGCCGGATTTCCGAAAGGTAATTCATTTTCTGTCCCATACATAGTTAAGAAACTAGTTGTTTTGTTATCAGTGTCAGTAGATTGAGGGCTAGATTCATACCAAGGTCTCAAGCGAAAAGGATATACAATCTTGATTTGTATACCATCCTTCAGGTAGTCTTTGACCCAATCTTTAGGAACATCGATGTCTGTCAATTCATATCCATCATAATTGCATTTGATATAAAATTCCTTATCCAAGTTGGACCAATCCTGCTCCCATTCGGGGGCCTGAAATAATAAAGTACGACCAATATTTTTAGCTATTATCAATGGAGGGAAATAGAGTCGTTTTCTAAGATATGTATGAGTGAATAAGACACCAGCTCTTAGATAGTGAAGCAATTCCCAATCGAAGCCCTGTTGTATTTGACGGCGACGATCTTCTTCCCTTTTCTGTTTTCTGTCTAAATATTTGTCAAAATATCTTATCAGTCTTGAAGTCGTAATCTCCTCTTTAACTAATCTCTTAGGATTGGGTTTGCGACGTGGCTTTTGAGTCATCTCCTTTAGTCTCGCGAAAAGAATCGACTGTGGTCGAGGTATCCAATTGTTGAAGACTGAAACTTTACGTCTCTGAGAACGGACGGCTCCTTTGACTAAACATCTACGAAAATCTCCTTCATATGGATAACTAAAGACATGTATATCTTTAGATACGAGGTCCTCTTCTGCTTCGTCCTCCCCTTCGTTCGCTACGTCTCGTTCTTGAGTTCTTTCTCGAAACTCAGCTTCTTCTTCGGTTCTTTCTTCTTTGAACCATTTTAAGAATCCTTTAAAAATGGAAGACTCTTGGTTCTTTTTTTTTTCATTTTCTAGCTCAAGCTCCCGTATTTTTTCAAAGGGCTTTATAACGATTAAATGTCGAGCCCTTTTTGGACGAATTTCGAGACAATCTTTGACAGCCATAGTATCATAAATGCCCGATACTATGGTGGAGGGCCATTTAGGCACAATAAATCGATTAAAGTCTCGAATTCGAGGTTCATAATCATTAACAATGGGGTTTTGTTTGAATTCCATGAATTTGGAATAAAGAACAAAAAAATCTTCATAATCTTGAGCAAGATTATTAAGATCTTTCATATTGCTTCTAGGACCTTCTTTTTCAGAAGGAAGATACTGGTCTGAAATCTCGTTAGGAACTTTCATAGATAATGTAGAATCCGGTAGTTCGTTTGAACTCACTAAAAAGAATCGCTCAAAAAGCAAAGCCTGTTCTGTAGGAACAACACTAAGAAGCAATTCCCATTTTGTACCCGTGGTTTGAAGGAAAATACTCAAAAAAGAATTGATGAACATTTTTTTATCACAAGAAGCGATTTCCCTTTCTATCTTTCTATTTAAAGACGCTGGGGCCAATGTGTTCAAAACATATTCCAATGAATCTTTCGGATAGATATTGTCGAATCTTATTAATAGATTTTTCAATGTAGCTTCATCCAAAAATTTCCTTGTTTTTTGTTCTTCTAATAAAAATAAACGAATTCTATCGAGCCACCATTTGAAAATAATTTTAATTTTATCATTTCGATGAACGATCTTCTCCTTATTTTCTGGTCGAATTAAGGAAATTCGACCCAGTTGGTTGGTAGAATCCTGGTTGTTGGATTGCGATTTTTGATTCTTTTGCAATTGCTCATCTGGTGGTAACATCCATGGTGATTGAAATTGATTCATCGACCCACGGAATGGCCCGCTCAGTAAAGGATCATGTACTTCTGAAAGGGGCTTTCCACTTGCTGTTCTTGCAAATCTTATTCTTTTTTCTATCACATCTACAAGAGGAGATCCATTGCTTAGAGCTCTCACTCGGTCTTCAAGCTCTTTAGCTAAATAAGATCTTCTCTCTAGTTTTGTAACTAGCCATTCATCAATGGGATCTTGATTTGGATCAGGATTTTGATCGCCCAAGTTTACCATTTTGGCAAAGAAAGACATACTGGGTGGAGCTGTGAAAGAAAGTCTTTGATGTCCATCACTGAGACAAGCATCAAAGAAATATTCAGCCACCTGATTCTTCACAGGACCACGAAGAATGAAATTCCCTATACCAACATATCGTAGGGGTAGGTTGAATCGATTAGAATCAAAAAATATTAATGGCCACGGCTTTATCAGCATGTTTAATAAAGCTGAATCTGTTTCAGTGTCCTTATGCAAATCTTTTAAGGACAAAACTCTTATTAGTTTCTTAGAAAGAGAAGGAATAGAGAGGGGTTTATTAGTCAAAGCTTTTTTATAAGCTTTCGTTCTCTTAGAATACTTTTTGAAAGCTTCCGTCTTCCTTTGAAAAGTGTCCTCAAGGGCCTTTTTCTTTTGGCTATATTCTTCGGTCTGCTCTTCTATCTCTTCTAGAGGACCCTGAATAAAGGATCTTTGGTCATTCCATTTAGTCAGGACCAATGATGGATATCTCCCATAACATGTCAGCATAAAGTAACCAAAGAAAAGAGCTTGGAAAGTGAAAGCGAACAGATGCCTTTTCTTTCCTAATTTTAAAGGTGTATCTCTTTCGACACGTGAACAGAAGATTTTTGTCACTTTGATGAATAAAATCTGTCCGCTCAACCATCCAGCTGCGGTACTTAGCAGAAATAAGAGGTTGCCGCTATATCTAAACAACATCATGTTTACTAATCTCGTAAACACGGATTTACCGAAAAGGGCAGGATTCAGCAATTGGAGAGCTACTCCAAGAAAAAACTCTATTGCTGGATTGTTCATCCAAGGGAACAATAGATTGAAGAAGAGTATCCTAAAAAAAAGAAATAAGAAGACTGGCACAAACATTAGAGTCATTGCGTGAGGTTTAACTAACGATGTATAAATAGGCGAAAAATAAATTGATGAAAACACTATAAGTTGCCCCACAAAAGAACCACCAAGAATCAATTTTCCCGTAGGAATAATTTTATTATTATTAGTGTCTACGATTTTGTCCTGAAGTAATATGGACCTGACATAATACATCTGAGCTGGACCAATTGGCAATGTCGCTAAGAAACCGTAATATAACCCAAACAATATTACCGGGACACCTCTCTCTATCCACGGCAATACAAAAGCAGCTAAAGCAGTCATCATAATTCTTCCTTATGTTAATAGATTAAAGTGTTATTGCTTAAAAATTGTTTGATTATTGATTATATTGGGAAAGAGGAATAAAATATGGTAGAGTTAAATATTAGCGAATAGCTTTTTGCTATTGAATACTTAGTATTCATTATTCCAAAGTATATTAAATAAAACGTCTATATAATACCTAATATAGAGCCGTATACCAAACGTTCGAAACAAGTTCAAAGTCCATAATAAAAAAAAAGGAAAAGGGTTTAACCTGAATATTTCAGAAAAAATATTTTCCATTCGAAGAACATTATATACATTCTATTCGAAGAATATTATATACAATATAATGTAAGCCTGGCCACTGATTATATCATAGTTATAAATATGAAAAACGCCATACCTGACCTGAATATCTCTATTTCAGAAAAAATATTTTCCATTCGAAGAACATTATATACATAAATATGAAAAACGCCATAGACTTGGGCTTTCGCGGTCATGAGAATTCAATTCAAATTAAAAAAAAGAATTTATTTATCTAGAGCATGCAGATAACTTTTTATCAACTTATAAATAAGTTGAGTTCCCGGTTCTCCAATTGACAAATCCAAAATATACGTTTGCAAGTAAAAGGGGTTCGTATAACGAACTAATCAAATCCAAATTAGAAAAAAGCATTTTAGCTCATTTTGATAATTATAATATCATTATTAACATAATGTCAACTAATTTTTTGCAAATTAATTGCAATTATCCCTCGTAATAGGACAACATTATATATTTATATTTAAAGAATCAAACTATATATTTATATCATAATTAGTTTTTTCGCAAAAATCATTTACTTATGTTAATTTAGACAATTTTCATTTTATTGATTGTCGAACCCATGACTTCCATCTCAGGCTAGTTATTTCTACCATTAAATTCAATTCCTCATTTAATCATATAAAGTATTAACTCCTTTAGTAAAATAAAGAATAATTATGAAATTGGGATCATTTATAGCATGGCATTTATCTCAACATTTATAATATGCCATCGTCTCTCTTTAAAGAATGATTTTATCAAATTTATTGATAAAGTTTATACTTTATATAGTTGGTTAGGATGAATCCGAACCATTGAATTTCAAATATAATGCAAAGTGCCGACTATTCAACAACTTATTAGAAACGCGAGACAGCCAATAGAAAATAGAACAAAATCTCCTGCTCTTCGAGGATGTCCTCAGCGTAAAGGAGTATGTGCTAGGGTGTATGTGCGACTCGTTTGGATCAGAAGCTGAAACGGACCAGGAAATTGCTCTAACAAGAAGCAAGAAGAACTTTCCTTCTGTTAAAAAGTACAGATCTATCATCTACTCTTACCAGGGATGAAATTTATGGTTTCCATTGGTGCAAATCCAATCACCTTGATGTGGGATGAAAAGCACTTCCTCATTGGTAGCGAATGGTCATCAATCCATTGAGCGAGGAAATAATGCAAATTGAAAAAACATAAATATGTTTATATTGCTGCGAGAACGGACAAAAGGTCAGCTACCTTGCGAACTCTCACAATTACATGTCGTTACTGTATCTATAAATCTTATCATGAGAGTATTTCTTACTTGATAATTCGGGGGGGAAGAGTAGAGCTGAAAATGGTAAACTATACAAGTTACCAAATACTCATCTTATATCTTAGGGCTCCGGCGTATAGAGAGGACCTTACCGTTAGAAAAAGAACCATAGAAACGAAGAAATCCATAATATATATATCTATATTCTATTTTTTTTTCTTACTTAAATGCAAGGTCCGATCCCTTGCCTACTTGGAAGGTGCCTAACTGAAAAGAATTATGGTTGGGAAGGTTAGAGTAGCAAAAGCCATTGGAATCTCTATTTTATACATTAGAACAATCAGTTTTATTCTTAATAAACAAAAAAAAAATGATTGATCAAAAAATAGATTAGTCATTTATGAAGAATTAACTTCAATGACCAGAGTTAAACGTGGATATATAGCTAAAAAACGTCGAAAAAAGATTCTCGCATTTGTATCAGGCTCTCGGGGAGCCCATTCAAAACTTTTTAGGACTGCTAACCAACAGAAGATGAGAGCCTTAGTTTCCGCTCACCGAGATAGAATTAAGCGGAAGAGAGATTTTCGTCGTTTGTGGATTACTCGGATTAATGCAGCATCTCGTGCTAATGGAGTCTCCTATAATCAATTTATACATTTTTTATACAAAAGGCAGTTGCTTCCAAATCGTAGAACACTTGCGCAAATAGCTGTATTAAATAATAATTGCTTCTCTATGATCTTAGAAAATATTCTTGTATTATGAAATAGTAAACCCCAATCTCCCGGAGAAATTCTCCGGGAAACTAGAGACAATACGAAAATGAATTCGGGCTGAACAAATCCACTTGGATAATTCTATTTTTTTTTTCTAATTATTTTCATTTATAAAATATAAAAAAAGAAAGAAAAAAAATCTGCGCTATCTTTGTCAGATATCCCAGCTCCGATTCAATGTAGGAGCAAGTTTATTTCTTAGGCTCTAATTTCTTTTCATTTTAAAGAAAGAAAAGGTATCAAAGATAGAATACGAGCTTGTTTAATAGCTCTAGCTATTAAGCGTTGTTGTTTCAACGCTAATCGATTCGTTCGGCGAGATAGTATTTTTCCTTGCTCGCTAATAAATCGATTAATTAAGCTAATATTTTTATAATCCATTTGCTCTCCAGGCCGAATTGGCGATAAACGTTTTCGAAAAGACTGCTGATTTGGCGAAAATCGCTTAGATGCATTCCGAAAAGATGGCTTAGATGTATTTCGAAAAGATGGCTTAGATGTATTTCGAAAAGATGGCTTAGATGTATTTCGAAAAGATGGCTTAGATGTATTTCGAAAAGATGGCTTAGATGTATTCCGAAAAGAGGGCTTAGATGTTTTATGAAAAGATGATTTAGATGTTTTATGAAAAGATGATTTAGATGTATTCCGAAAAGATGGCTTCATTTTATTCATAGTTTGTTTTATGAACCTTTCAAATACTATTTTTTTTTTTCAAAATATTTCGAAAAGAAATATTGACAGTGACATATTTTATTGAAAATATCTTTGATAGATTTATATATCTGGGTAGGAATGGTAGATTACTATTTTTTTATTTCTCCGTGAATGGTATGCTTGTAACAATAAGGACAAAATTTCTTTAATTCCAATCGAAGAGGAGTATTGCGGCGATTTTTTCGAGTCGTATATCTCGAAATACCCGGCGATTTTTTATCAACACTATTTTGGGTACAACTAGTGCATTCTAAAGTAATTGTTACTCTTACATTTCCACCCTTGGCCATATAACTTACTTTGGATATTGTATATACTTCTTTTCTTTTCAATTTGGAAAAAAGAGAAGAAAGAGAAAGGGATAGAAGTTGTCGAAGAATGATTAAAGATCTTATTACGAGAATGAATCAAGTAATAAAATCTTTAATTAAGAGTTTTCAGTAGTTTAATATTTGTGGAAGGAACTTTTGGATCTAGATTTCTATTTTGTCTTATTCTAAGTTCACCCTCCCTTGAATTCTAAAGAGATTGAATCTAATTTATTTTCTTCATCGAACAAGAAAAGGAAATAAATCTAACATCATTTTTTTCTTTCGGGTTCGCAGGAGAGGAAAATTAAAATGAAAAAAAAGGAAAAGTCAGGGCATCTGGGAAAAAACGATTTATCTCAATTAATAAACCGGCTAAAAATCCCAACCATAAAGTAGCTAACACAGGCGCTGTGGAAAGATATGTTTTTATATCTTGCATTGTTCGTAAGTTCTCCTTCTCAATCGTGATGAATATATTATATGGTCAACTACAACTATAGTTTATGAGTCTCTTAAGAAACTGTAAACAGATATTTGTACAAGCTTTTTTTCTGGAACAGAACATGTGATATTAATCAAGTACTGTCAATCAATAGACATCTTATAGATGATATCTTCCGTGTATACAGTCTATTCACGAAACCAAATGGGAATCAAAGCGGATAAATGTGGAAAGCAAAATAAATTTTGTTGTAATATAAAATATCGAATAAAAATACTCACGATTAAAAGGGATGTAGCGCAGCTTGGTAGCGCGTTTGTTTTGGGTACAAAATGTCGCAGGTTCAAATCCTGTCATCCCTACCTAGTACTCTTCCTCCTATAAAAGAAAAGAAATAAAAAGTCGAGTGATATTTGTTCAATGGAACATGAATAATCAGTGATTGGGGCATACCACATGCAAAAATGTTTTAAGAGTACAAAAAAAACGCCCTTCTTTACTTTCTTTCAAAAAAAAAAAAAAAGCGCTCTTAGTTCAGTTTGGTAGAACGCAGGTCTCCAAAACCTGATGTCGTAGGTTCAAATCCTACAGAGCGTGATCCTTCTTTTTTTATTTTATCTGATCTTCTTTTCACTTAAGCTGAAACAACTAATGGGATCTGATCCCTCAGAATCAGTAGGAGACCCGTTCATATCATAATATGGTCCTAAATCAAATATCCAATTGATCACCGCGTCGGTACTGTAAATATGCAGTTACAAATAATCCAGCCAAAGTTATAGGAATTAAACCTAACACAATTCCGGATAACAAAACTTCAATCATATTTTTTTTATTAAAAAAGAATAGGTAAGGATTCATAGCTAATCTACATAGTACCTCAAATTGACTCGGAATCTCAATTTCTATTTAGGGTTTTATTTTATTTCAAATAAGTCGTATACTGCTTAACCCAATGAATAGGACTGAGGTGAAAATAAGCAAAGCTAATAAAAAACCAAAATAACTAATTATAGTAAGCATGGAAGGAATCAATGAAGAAAAAAACAATGATTGATACGTATTTTTGTCAGACAATTACCTCAATTTTTATCTAGGAACAGAAAGAAAAAATAATCTAAATAAATAGATACCAATTTATAATTGAATATCTAACAATTGATAATGTTGTGAAAAAACATAGAGGGAATAAACGATAAAAATCTATTTTTTTTTTTATTTTGAAAAAAGTGAAAATTCAATCCCCTTGATTTTGATTGAGCAACCCATAAATAAAATGAATACCAATTGTAATTTCACAAATTATTGTACGCAATAGTCTATAATTAAGTACGAGATGAATGAATTTTACAATGATTCTGATTAGATCACCTTTCATCATCTCTACCTAACGTCCCCTAGAACAAAAAAAACTTTTGTTGCAGCCAATCATAGTAAAAAAGAACTGTACGCTTTTCCATATGCCTTTTTCATTTTAAGGAAAATAATTTTAGTCAAACCTGCTATCCTTTCTTTCTTGTAAAACAAAATAGGAATAGTAACATAGTTACTATTCGATCAAGGAAATATTTCACTATTCATCGATTGCTTTTTATTCATAAGAGGAATAACACTTCGGTCATTCACATTCAAAGTGCTATAGAAGTAATTAAGTTCATGGCATAATTTTATTCGCTATACTATTGTAAATACACTATTATAAATAATATTAAAACAAAATAGAGAAAGAAACAGTAGAATATTTCTGATGAGTTGCATTTATAATGAATGATACTCCTTGATCTTCTTCTTAAAACGGCATTAATGTATTCTAGCGATAAAGTCACCTGTGGAAGCAAGAGCCATTACAATTATTATTTATTACTCAAATGAAATTAACTTCCCCATGATCCGTATATCGAATTGTTGCAATAGAGAGACAGTATTAAGTAAAATTTTATTGCTATGTTAGAAGAACGTTAGCTATACTTAGTATACTTAAAATATACCCTTGGTATCATATTGACAATCAAACAAGGATTGTAGAAGATATCAGTAGTTTTCCATTTCCTGATCTCTTTCTTTCATGGGATCAATTTACCCTTGATTTTACAATAATATAGGGAGCTTAGCATGTCTGGGAATACGGGAGAACGCGCTTTTGCTGACATTATTACTAGTATTCGATACTGGGTTATCCATAGCATTACTATACCTTCTCTATTCATTGCAGGTTGGTTATTTGTCAGTACGGGTTTAGCTTATGATGTATTCGGGAGCCCTCGGCCAAATGAGTATTTCACAGAAAGCCGACAAGAGGTTCCATTAGTAACTGGCCGTTTCGATTCATTAGAGCAACTCGATGAATTTACTAGATCTAGATCTTTTTAGGAGGTATTAATGACTATAGATAGAACCTATCCGATTTTTACAGTTAGATGGTTGGCCGTTCACGGGCTAGCTGTACCTACGGTTTTTTTCTTGGGATCAATATCAGCAATGCAGTTCATACAACGATAAACTTTATATAAACTAAATCACGGAGCTATTTATGACACAATCAAACCCGAATGAACAAAATGTTGAATTGAATCGTACCAGTCTCTATTGGGGATTGTTACTTATTTTTGTACTTGCTGTTCTATTCTCTAATTACTTTTTCAATTAGGAACAGTGAGAATATTATATGCCTTGAGCATGACTACCTAAGAAAATATGCCTTGGGCATGACTACCTAAGAAAATGTGACAGGAGGCAATAAACATGGCCGATACCACCGGAAGGATCCCCCTTTGGTTGATAGGTACGATAGCTGGTATTTTGGTTATTGGTTTAATAGGCGTTTTTTTCTATGGGTCCTATTCGGGCCTCGGCTCCTCTCTCTAAGGCCGCCCAAGCCGGCGGCAACTACTCCCGTCTCTCTAGACGAGGCTCTCTCTAGAGCCTCTGAAGAAGAGAGAAAAAAAAAAAAGAGGAGAGAAACTAATGGGTCCATTTTTGACGTAAACACTGAAAATGAAAATAAAGACTAAAAAATAAAGATAAGATATTACCCTTCTTTGAACACAAAGGAAGGTAAGGTCTTATCTTTACTAGTTTCCTCATAAAAGCCAAAAGTCTGAATCGGACCCATAAAAAAAAACGTAAACCATTATTCTTTTTTTTTCAGAAATACAGAAATATTTAGAAAATTGGATCGATCTAATTAGAATGGTTTTTTATCGATCCAATTAGATGTTGCCTGAGCATTAAGTCGGAATAATAGTTATTATTCTAATATTATAGAATAATAACTATTAGGATTCTAAAAAGAACGAAACGTTTCATTCAAACGTTTGCTTTGTTAACAGGTTCTATTTGCTCAATGGGCAATATATAGCTTTGCTGCTCATTTCATTCCAAAAAGGAGAAATGGAATTAGAAAACGAATGAGCTCCTCTGACCTTGGCGGAATAATGAGAAAAAGTAAAAAAAAATATAAAGTATATATATATATATTTTTTTTTACTTTATCAAGGAGTAGGATAAGTGATAAAAAAAAAACGAAAATAATAAGCTAAGGTTACTGAATTCTCTTCTTCCTTCTATTTATGTTTTGATTTATTTGTTTTGAATATGATAAATCAAGGTGAGAAAAGATAACATTTATATAATATGTAATGTCGCGCAGAACTAGGAAACTAACTGTTTAGCAAGTTTTTTTCGGAATCACTCATTATAAAAGATGCACATATTATTTATATCTCCTCATCCTTCACAATATATTCGAACAGAGGGAAGATACAAATAAAGGGCTCCAAAGAAGTATGACTTTATTGTTGCAATTTTTATTTATATAATTGTATTAATCATCCATAAGATGGAGATTAAAATCTTTTATGCACCTAAAAATTCATTTCGACCAATTGAACTTTCTCAAATTGTTTCTTCTTAAGAACCAGAAATATCTGTGCTAAAATGACAGATGCTAAGAATAATAAAAGACCTTGAACACGTAAAGGATCTTGAAGTACTATTTCTGCATTTTCCTGCCCAAATCCACCTACATTAGGGTTATTCGTTAACGACTGATCCGCCTTGATGAATTCGCCTTCTGAAACAAGAAGTTCCGGTCCCGCAGGTACAAAGTCAACCACTTGTCGACCGTCTGATGGATTATCAATAGTTATTTGATATCCACCCTTTTCTTTACGTGCAATTTTACTTACTTTACCCGTTGCTGAAGCGTTGTAGACTGTATTGTTGCTTTTGCTACCATCAGGATAAATTTGTCCTCTTCCTCTATTACCACCCACATATATAGGATATTTCAGGAAGTGAGCTGCTTTATTAGTAGCGGGATTTGGTGAAAGGATGGGAAACACAATTTCACTATATTTTTGACCAGGAACAGGACCTATTATTATAATATTTTTTTGATTGGGACGATAGTTCTGAAAATAAAGATCACCTATTTTTTCCTTAATCTCAGGATAAATACGATCCGGAGGAGCTAATTCAAAACCTTCGGGTAAAATAAGAACAGCTCCTACATTTAAAGTTCCTTTCTTACCATTAGCAAGAACTTGTTTTATTTGCTTATCATAGGGTATTTTAACAACTGCTTCAAAAACGGTATCAGGAAGCACGGACTGTGGAACTTCAATCTCCACAGGTTTTTTAGCCAAATGACAATTGGCACATACAATACGTCCAGTTGCTTCTCGAGGATTTTCATAACCTTGCTGTGCGAAAATGGGATATGCATTTGCAATAGATGTCCGAGTCATTACATCGATCATTATTAAGACGGATATTGATTGAGTTATCCACTTTTTCACCCAGTCATCATAAGTTTTTCTATTTTGCATGGTTCAATTTTTTGTTACAATTCTTTTATTTAAAATAAATAGTAGTAGGTAACTATCATAGTTACCTGCCTGCAATTCTGCTACTATATTAAACCTAAAGCTAAAAAATAAGAAGTATCGCCCTAAAAAAAGTAAAAAAGGTGGGGACCATTGTTATTTGTTATTCACTCATCGAGTGATAAATTACTACAAGTGAAGGAGATATACGATTCAAACAACGGAAGATCCAATATTTGAAAATTGTGTCTAAGATGACTGGAAAAGTTGAAACAAGAACAGATATTATTCGTTCGTTATGGGCAAATCCATAATTTTCGAAAATTGAATCGATGATCAGTTCCCAACCATGGGGCGAATGAAACCCAATACATAGATCGCTTGCTAAAAGAATAGAAAAAGCTTTCATTGTATCGCTTAAGCTGTAGAAGACTTCTTGGATCCAAGAATTGAGAATGCCAAGTCTCTTCTTACCCAGAATGAGACAAACAATTAGAACAACAAAACTTATTATATTTGCTAATAAATGTGAGATAACTTGGATGCAATCTTGATTATATATTTCGACCAATTGGATCATTTTTTTCTGCATCTCTACACGAATATCTTGTGAATTCGTTTCCGAATAATCTTCCATCATTATTTCTAACAGAAATAGTTCTTTTATTTTCTCAAATTTGTCTACAACGCTTTCTTCTTGTAAATAATCAAAAATTTTTTTCGATTGACTAGTATTCCACCAATTTGTAACCCAAGATTCCAAACCGTTCTGTAATGAAATTGAAATTCCCCAAGGCAATACTATTAAACATGTCAGATATTGTAGAGAAGCTAATGTTTTATATTTGGCGACTTCCAATTCGTGAATCGTTAACGAACTCGATTGGCTCGTTAGCTCTGTCCAAAATCTGAACAAAGTACGAATTATAGAACGAGGTATGAGATTCATAGAATGATCTTATGCGTAATTCTTCAAAATATCTTTCGGATGAGGGATGGTTTGTTCGGAAGGAGAAGTAGAGTAAAAAAGGAAGGATCAATCCTTAAAATCGCTTTGATCTGGACTCATTTTCTATTTATTGTTTTCTTATTGAACTCGTGACCCGAAGAATCGCTTCAATTCGAACGGCAAATAAATTGAAGTTTAAGTCTAATAATACCAAATTTGTACTCTTTGGTACATATAGGAGATCAAATTGTTTCGGACACATATGTAAAAAGTGTAAAAAACTAGAGTCATTTACTTCATTGTATTCTTTTGAGATGTTATATCCGTATTTATAACCTTTTGTCCCTATCTAATAGATAAAGAATGACATCGAATGTTTGCGAACTGCCGAAGAATACCGGTTAGTGTAAATAAACTGACTATACTTCCCCTCCAGACAAATGTTATGTCAAACTTTTTCTGGTATCTACTAATATGAGATCTATCCATTTGTATATTAAAAAAGAGGACTTTCCCCCCATTTCAGAATCCTTCAATGGATACGCGCAAAAAACGGGCTAATTCGGCAGCTTTCTGTTCCATTTCACGCAGGGTCAAATTTTCTTCAGTACGAGTTAAGGGGATGTCTTGTTGGCCCTTTATTTCCATATAAAGAACACGACGAGGAAAAATACCTTCTTGAACTTCCATTTTGATCGCCTGAATATCCTTTATAAGAAATTGGAGGAAAATACGGCGATTTCTTCCGGGAAATCCCCAACGAAAAAGGCATACAATTCCTTCTTTTTCATCAAACTTATTATAGCCACTACCCACATTGCACAAAATAGTGCACCACAAATAAGAGCTAATGAACAGACCTGCAATCCCATAAAAACACATCACAATTCCTTGTGGAACAAAAAGTATTTGCTGAGATGGCAAGAAGGATATCAGGTTCCTACCGAGGTAACTTGAAATTCCGACCACAAAAAATCCTAGTGAACCCAAAAAGAGGAGACAAGCAAAAAACAAATTGCTTATTTTTCGAGACCCTGTTATGGGTTCTATCCAGAGCCATTTGGATCGACGATTCATAACAAATTACGTCCTATTTAATTCGAGGGATTGAACAAATTTGAACTCCCACCCCGAAGTCATTCTCATAAATTGGCTATATTAATAAACTAGCCATATACATATAAGCATTTATAAAAAGATAGTATATATCTATAACGATTCTATTATTCTTCTTTTGCCATGTTCTTCTTTTGCCATGTTCTTTTTTTGTC